AAAAAGCCATTAAAACAAACAACAATTATTGGGGCGGTATAACGTAGCTTTGTGGTGCTGGATCGTCACCTATGTAGGCTACAAACAATTAGGCTACTGGGCAGTTTCGGCCCTAAAGTTGTAAAATGTCATAAGAATTCTGAACGTGACGTCATACATGCAAAAAACACACTCACTAAGTTACTTTTAATTCTATAAGAACCGCAATACCATAATATTGCCTAATTAAAACAAGTAAGAATATAGAGTAATGACCCGCGTAGGGTAGGTAGTTTCAACCTACTTTTTCTACTTGTTGAGGCCGAAGAGCGTAGCAGGGCGAAGCATGCGGGCTTCAATTTCATCGTCAGAAAACGCATAAATGCTCTTTTCGCAGAAATGGACTGGAATATGGAGCTCGGGGCTGAGCCTTGTGTCTCCTAGCCGAAGGTTTGAAAAAGCGAGAAGATCCAATTAGTATGGCTGAAGATACGAGGTTCGAAAAAAAAAAATATTTCTCTGTTACACGCTACGCATCACCTGTAGGTTTAGGGATTCACTGAGCTTTCTGATATTTGAACCGATGTCTTGTCATACAATTTTTCAAACCCCCATTCAAAACGAATATATTCCCGAAGTGACCCTTTTGTCAGAGCTGCCAGTACAGAAGGCAGCTGCTTATATATAATAAAGCCCTAACAAAATTATTGTATAGTACGACGCAAGGTTGACCTCACCTCCACTATTTGTGCTATGCGGTTTATCATTCAGAAAATAGAAACCATGTTGACAAACATAGCATTTGTTTGATATAAGAAAAAAAACCGGCATCACTTACTCAAATTCAAGGTATGTCGAAAAAGAAGAAAATAAGAAACTAGAAAAAAAATAATAATAATGATCCTATGCTAATAAAACAAATTATTATACGGAAAAAAGCCCAAGAGATTGAAAAAAAATCTCCATATATTCTTTTATTTCATTGTAGTGGCTTAACAAGTCGACAATGGCGACAACTCAAAAATATATTGTGTGCCTTTCGAGGTAGAACTTTATTTCAACCAAATTACAAAGGAAAACTACCACATAAAAACAAGCAAGGTGGTTTTATTGAGCAGCTTGCTTATAGCGCAGGTCCCACTTGTATCTTGTACTTAACTAAAGAAGCACCAGATAATACATGGTCACAGTTATTACCTTCGGCCTCATACAACCAGAATCTAGTTTTATTATACGGACAACTTCAATCTACTTTAGTCAATCATATGGATATAAAAAAAGCGGCTAATTTAGAAATAACATCAGTATTTCAACAACTTTTTGAGCTCATTTTTTACCCATATAATTCTTTATGTTCTTGTTTGAACAAGCCAATTTGTGCTTCATCCACTATACAAGAAAAGACGCAAGGAGGGTTACTTAGTCACCAGAGGATAACCACTTAGTAACTTGGGTCCCCACTTTGCCAATTAAAGCCTGCGGCTTTATCGACAGAACTGGGGACCCAAGTTTGTAGCGAACCTTTTTTTTTTAATATTTCGGGAAACCCCCCAAAAATATTAAAAATATTTTTTGCTGCGAAAAACAGCGTCCTCAAAAATTGTAAAGATTTAAACTAATGGATGATTTGTTTTTTTGGCGAATAACGGGATTCGAACCCGTGTTTTCAAATTCACAATCTGACACTTTCACCTATTAAGTTATACTCGCCCTTTTTCCAATTTAGACATTTAAATACTCGCTATCGGATTCGAACCGATAACCCATAGGAACAGATTTTGAGACTGCCGTGTTTACCATTTTCACCAAGCGAGTATGCTCACTATCGGACTTGAACCGATAACCCATAGGAACAGATTTTAAGTCTGTCGTGTTTACCATTTTCACCAAATGAGCTTAGGGAAGCGAAGCGCAGAGTGGAAACACAATCTTTTTGTTTCGTTTTATTTTCGCCATTTTATTTTATAGACATCCCCGGCTTATTCCGGCTCGGCTGGACCTGCGGCATTTTCTCAAATATTTGAAAAATCTATAGTCCCTTGTCTTAAGGTGTGTAAAGACTCCTTTTTTATTGATTTATACTAGTCTATCTTAGATCCGAGATAGTGCCGAAAAAATGATTCAATTTCATCTAACCACGGTTGCCTTGGCAATGGCAATTACTCTTATACGATATGCAGAATACTCCAAAACCTCTATTTATTCTATTTAGAACTAAAAGAAGATAACTAAAAGAAGATAATGCTTTTTCATAAAAAAATCATAAAGTGCAAAGATTCAAATTTTGAGCTTTGTTTTACGTAGTTTTGCCATCTATATAATATAATATAGTAAGAAAGTTGGCGAGGAATTAAAAAAAATATATATATATATATTTTTTTTTTTATTCTGTGGTCCTGCAATTGTACTTAAAGCTAAGGGCCGCAGCCCCCTATTTCCTATCGTCCTCGTCAATTAAATAAAGGCTTCGTTTGGCCAGGGGGTCATTCTTCCCCCCCGCTGAATTGCCTCGCGAACAAAAAAATAAATATTTTTTTTCTCCGCCTTATTATTTTTTTATTATTTAAATGGCCTCATGAGCTTTTACCAAGCAAAATATTGATTGCATAAGCCATCGGCTTCTACAAAGACCGATAAAGTGATAACAGCAGCGTAGCCAAGGTTGTTCCGCCCACTGCGCGCAAAAAAATAATTTTTTTGCGGCACTTAGTAAAACAAAATTTTGACACTCCTTGCAGATGCTGAGTGGATTACTAATAAAATGGAGTGATCCAAGATGACCTCTCTTTCAATTTCAATTATGTCATTATATAGTAATGGCATGCGGCGAACTCTATTGGATGCGCTAAAAACTTGATTTGTTGGGCTGTGTCAATTTATTAAGATTGACAGACATCTAAGTCTTGGCTTGTGCAGCTGTCGCCCAAAATACAATCAATTATCTACCCAATCGACTGTATTTTGGTTACAATAAAAAAAAAATGATTTATGTATGTATTTATTAATTGTAACTTTACCTTTACTAGGTAGTTGTGTAGCAGGTGCTTTTGGTCGTTTTCTTGGTTTACGAGGAACTGCTATAGTCACAACCACGTGTGTTTCATTATCTTTTATTTTATCTCTGATTGCTTTTTATGAAGTTGCACTGGGAGCCAGTGCTTGCTATATAAAAATTGCTCCATGGATTTTTTCCGAGATGTTTGATGCTTCTTGGGGCTTCTTTGGCGACCGTGAAGTCACCGGATGAATTGCTGGATAGATAGATTATCTGGACGCTGCAGTTGCTCTGCGGTGAGACGGACTCGACTCACTCTATGGGGCGAACTCCTTTAGAGCATCATAGCATGTCGGGAAAAGGGCATACTGGACGTAGCCAAAAATATCCTTGGCTGTGCCCTGACCGTGTCTTTGAGACACAGGTGAGGCCGTAGGTCACAAACGTAAGGTGGAGGAGGTATCCCAAACTTGGCGCATTAGGCGAGGCCCGCGTTCCCCCTGCATATGGGCAGCAAGAGGGCGCATATGCCTGAACAGATAGGGGGCCTGAGTCCAATAAGGACAACACACCACTTCAAGCGCACCTATGTCTCAATATCGATAGAGTATTCGGTGGAACCGGTGAACCATGCATTTTTCTAGATAGAGATGCGTGGGACAGAGGGCTCGTAGTACCTGCCTAACCTTTGCTTCGAGAACCATGTAAACGAAGAAAGGAAGTGCTGCTGTAAAGCAAAAGGAAAGGGGCCTAAGTCGGCAGATGCCGTACGCTTGAGTGGCAAAGGTAAGCGACACTATACGACTAGGCAATGAAAAAAAAATATGCAGCGAATAAAAAAAAATCTATTTTTTGCTGCGGCCTGCTTAAACATACAGTGGTTACTCCAAGCCTTAATAACAATCTCAAGTTGGTGAGCCGTGTGATAGGTAACTATCTCGCACGGTTCGGGGAGCACTTTATTATTTTACTTGGGTGAACGGCCGCCGCATTGCGGTACGCAAAAAATTTCCTGCTTGATTCTGCGATTCAAGGCCCCAGTAAAATAAAACTTTTGACTCTGTGTTTGATAGTCTGACTGTAGTTATGTTAATTGTGGTTACATTTGTAAGTAGCTTAGTTCATCTTTATTCCATTTCATATATGTCCGAGGATCCACACAGCCCCCGATTTATGTGCTATTTATCCATTTTTACTTTTTTTATGCTAATGTTGGTTACCGGAGATAACTTTATTCAATTATTTCTAGGATGGGAAGGAGTAGGTCTCGCTTCATATTTGTTAATTAATTTCTGGTTTACACGACTTCAGGCCAATAAAGCAGCTATAAAAGCTATGCTTGTCAATCGAGTAGGTGATTTCGGATTAGCTCTCGGGATTATGGGTTGTTTTACTATTTTTCAAACAGTAGACTTTTCGACTATTTTTGCTCGTGCCAGCGCCTTTTCCGAACCCCATCATTATTTTATTTTTTGCAATATGAGATTTCATGCCATAACTGTTATTTGTATTTTACTTTTCATCGGCGCTGTTGGAAAATCTGCACAAATAGGATTGCATACTCGGTTACCTGATGCAATGGAGGGTTTTCGAATATTTGAGGGCTCTCATGTGCCAGTAGGTACATTATAACAATCTCACTGTATGCTGGGATCGTCGACCAAATGAGAGTCCCCATCGGAAAAATATCTCATTTTGACCAATCAGCAGGAAACCTATAAAGGAAGGCCAAGCCCACCCAACGGAGTAAAGGCTGAAGGAGCTCTATAGGATCCTCAGAGACTGTACGTGAGACCTCTTGTTAGAAATGGAATTTATCCTTGAAAAAAAAAAGCTGGCCAGATTTAACTAAGATACGAAGCATTCTTTTGTCGTGAAGATTCAATCATCTTTTTTTTAGATTATATAGTCTAGATATGCAGGTCTTATGGAATAGAAGGATCCGTATAGGGTTTGGGCATGTAGAAAACCTTGTATTGAATCAAATACGCCTCGTCATTTTGGTTATAAGCTGGAAACGGAAAAAAATATATATATTGTTTTTTTCCAGCGCGGCCTGATGTTACATTCCAACTTTCGGCTTGAGCCCGGCCTTATTGTCATCTCTATCAAAGCGCCGCGCGCTGGATCTACCAGGATGCAGTTCAAAAAAGCTCAAATATTTTTTGTTGATATATATATATTTGCAAGAAGCGTTAGGACGGGGCTGAGACGGCGTCTCATATATAAAAGAAAAAAAAGCATCTTAGTTGTTAAGGACGGAGCATCCGTAAGATTCTTGGGAGAGTCTCTATTTCATAAGTGGAAGATACAGTCCCTACTCTTGCTAGGCTTATTAGCTTATTACCTAATGCTCTAAAATATTATCTCTTTGCCTTATGGAAGCGTAAGAGGTTTTTAAAAGAGTAGCCCACTCCAGTATCTGCTTTGATTCATGCAGCTACTATGGTAACAGCAGGCGTTTTTATGATAGCAAGGTGCTCCCCTTTATTCGAATATTCACCCACGGCTTTGATTGTGATTACTTTCATAGGGGCTATGACGTCATTCTTCGCGGCAACCACTGGAATATTACAGAATGATTTAAAGAGGGTCATAGCCTATTCAACTTGTAGCCAATTAGGCTATATGATATTTGCTTGCGGTATTTCCAACTATTCCGTTAGCGTATTCCATTTAATGAATCACGCTTTTTTTAAAGCATTACTCTCTCCGAGTGCGGGTTCAGTGATTCATGCTATGTCAGATGAGCAAGATATGCGTAAGATGGGAGGGCTTGCTTCCTTGTTACCTTTCACTTATGCCATGATGCTTATAGGCAGCTTATCTTTAATAGGGTTCCCTTTTTGTACTGGATTTTATTCTAAAGATGTTATTTTAGAGCTCGCTTATACTAAATATACGATTAGTGGTAACTTTGCTTTCTGGTTAGGAAGTGTTTCTGTCTTCTTTACTTCTTATTATTCTTTTCGTTTACTTTTTTTAACTTTTTTAGCACCAACAAATTCATTCAAGCGAGACATCTTACGATGTCATGATGCGCCCATTCTTATGGCAATCCCTTTAATCTTTTTAGCTTTTGGAAGTATTTTTGTAGGATACGTGGCCAAAGTGTGACCTGTTAGCCCATAAGTAACTCCTGTGACGAAGCGGCTATTGCTCACCCAAAAAATAGATTTTTTTTTCAAGGTGGACAATAATTGAGAATTGGATGCGGGCGAAATTCCCGCCAATGGCTGAAATGTTCAGTCGACTCTCCTCCCTTTGTAGGAGGTCCGGCAGCCTCCGAGTTGGAAGTAAGCAAGAAAGGGAGGAGGAAAGAGGCCTTGGTGAACCACCATAAGTAAACAAGTGTAAGCTTTGTTGCCCGCCAGTATCAAGTACTGACCACACTGAGGGACGAGCCCTAAAATTAAAGGGAGGAATGAGGGGTACTTGCAGTGCAAATTTTTGGTTTTGCACCGAACATCCAATGGACCATGGACTAAATGGCCACTGTCTGAAAGGACTATGTCCAAGGGACCACCCCGCAAAGTACATCTTGCGCCTATGGGCCGCTATAACTATCCAATATACTCAAAACTGGAAAACTCTGGTAGGGCTCCCTTGCGGCGGGCTGCCAAGCTATAAACCCAACGAGAGCAGGATTCTCTAAAAAGCCAAGGCCGCAGAGTGCAGCCAGCCAAAATATATTTCTTTTCGCAGCATTTTTATTATGCCCACTTGGAGATTTAGGATTTCAGTAAAAACTGGAAAGGAGAATAAGTTATGAGTAGGTTCTACATAGATACCCAAACGATATCCTGGGAACAAATTCCTTGGCCCAAGGTCGAGGCAGTTGTTTTTAGACTCCAAACCAGGATTTACCAAGCTTCTCGCTCCAACAATATGGACAAGATGCGTGCTCTACAATTTAGACTCATACGAAATCTACATGCCAGACTCTTAGCCATGAGACAGGTTACACAGGAGAACCAAAGGAAAAAGGACCCTGACATTTACAAGAAGTTGGTGGCCTCAGGGTCACAAAAAATAGAAATGGCGAGAGGTCTTCAATTGGATGGAAAGGCTACGCCCATTCGTCAAATAATAATATCAAAGCCCCGGAAAGAAGAAGAGCACCCCAGCAAATGTAAAGCAAAAAAAAAATATAGATTTTCTTGCGCCTTTTCTGCACTAGGCGCAAGAAAACGTAGAGTCAATCAGGCACGCTTTGCTCCTGGAAAATGTAAAGCAAAAAACAATCTATATTTTTTTTTTCGAACTAAACTTCGCGTCTTTTCATCTCTTTGGCCTATCTGTGTTATTGAAGACAGAGCGAAGCAGGCTTTGGCCAAAATGGCCCTAGAAACTGAATGGGAAGCCCGCTTCGAACCCAATTCCTATGGATTCAGACCTGGACGAAGCTGCCAGGATGCCATCAAAGCCATATTCTTAGCTATTCGAGCCAAGCCCAAGTATGTGCTGAACGCGGACATTTCCGAATGTTTCGATCGCATCAACCACAAAAACCTCTTGGACAAACTGAAAACTCTGCCTAATTTAGCCAAACAGGTCAAAGCCTGGCTTAAAGTCGACCTCATGACTGGATTAGGAAATAATGCTCAGTACATGGAAAGGGGCACCTATGGCGTGATCTCCCCACTGCTAACCAACATTGCTCTTCATGGGATGGAGACAGCTTTAACAGAGTGGTCACTGAGAGCATATCCCAAAGAACCAATTCCGATACTGGTTAGATATGCCAACGACTTCGTTGTACTTCACCAATCCAAGGAGATCATAGAACAAACTCAGACATTCCTGAGGGAGTGGTTAAAGTGCATGGGACTAGAATTGCACTCAGATAAGATCCAGATAGTCAACACCGGATCCGGGTTCCAATTTCTAGGGTTTTCAATTAATCATATCTGGAAATGGGGCAAAGTTAGAACTTTAATAACTCCGTCTCGTGAGTCTCGCCGGAGATTTCTCGAAGATATTCGACGGGCCATTCAATTTTCAAAAGGAAAAGCAGCCTACCAACTTATCATAACCCTGGTACCCAAAGTAGTGGGATGGGGCAACTACTTCAAATACTCTGAATGCAACAATATATTTCGAAAATTAGACCATGATATCTTTCAAAAGATCCGAGCATGGGTATACCGACGGCACCCGACATGGGGTCGTGATAAAATCAAACAAAAATACTTCCCCGAAAAGAAAAAATGGCTCTTCAAAGGAAAAGTATACCAAGATAACTGGATTTTGTACGACTCTTACACAACGGTTTTTGGGATAAAAAAAGAATATTACCTAGTCAAACTGAGTTGGATAGCTAGTCACAAGCACATTAAGGCAAGACAAGATGAGAGCCCAATAGAATTAAAAGCCGCGTGAAAAAAGAGCGCAACAGCAAAAAATCTAGATTTTTTTTGGCTCTTGGCTTCTCTGTTCTACTGCGCACCTTCAACGGAAATACTATCTACTGAAATCTAAAGGTTCCAAATGTGGTAACCAAAATGCTGAAGGGCTCTTTATTACATCGCCCAAACATGTTAGAAAACCACGAGGTCATAAAAGTAGAGCCCATCAAATAGACAAGCACTGCCATGTTGAAAACAAGCGAGAAAACGTAAAAATTCTGAAAGGAGCCGTATGAGGCGGAAGCCTCACGTACGGTTTTGAAGCCAAGCCGTTCCAGCGATGGAACGGCTTAGGGACCGATATGATGATTGGTTTAGGTACCAATTTTTGGGCTAATTCCCTTTTCATACTACCAAAAAATGAAATTCTTGCCGAATCCGAGTTTGCTACTCCAACAATTATTAAACTAATTCCTATTTTGTTTAGTACTTTAGGTGCTTTTATGGCATATAATATAAATTTTGTAGCAAATCCATTAATTTTCGCTTTGAAAACAAGTACTTTGGGTAATCGATTATATTGCTTTTTAAATAAGCGCTGGTTTTTTGATAAAATTTTTAATGACTTTATAGTTAGGTTCTTTTTGCGTTTTGGATATGAAGTTTCATTTAAAGTTTTAGACAAGGGTGCTATTGAAATCTTGGGGCCTTATGGAATTTCGTACACATTTCGAAAATTAGCCAAGCAGATAAGTAAACTTCAAAGTGGTTTTGTTTATCATTATGCTTTTGTAATGTTGATTGGCTTAACCATATTTATTACCATAATAGGTCTGTGGGATTTTATTTCTTTTTGGGTAGATAATCGATTGTATTTTATTTACATAGTGAGTTTTCTATTTATTCATTTTGAAAAAGACATTAGCACGAACTAAAGGGGCCTACTTTCTTATATAATACCATGAAACTTTAAGGGACGCAATAATAAGCCAGTGCTACGCCCTTTTTTCGGCTTCGCTGAGAGGGAGGGCTGAGGCCCGACGAAGCCTAACAAGTAAAAAAAAATAGATTTTTTGGAGCCTAAGCTATGCTTTGCGGTCTAGCTATGATAAGTAATGAAAAAAAAAAGGGTCCTCGTCCTCGAATAAAGCACGTAATTGCTTTGGGTCTATGAGGAATCTGAAGAAGAGGAAGAAAGAAATAAAGGTTGGAATGATGGAATGATAGATCGGAGAAAATAAAATTAAAAAAAACCATAAAACGAAAAAAAAAATTTTCGGCTTTTTTTATCCCCCTCGACCGTTACTGAGGCCGTCCGGTCACAGTAGCAAGCCCTAAAGCATTGGGCAAAGCAGCGAAAGGCGAAGCATGCAATTACATAGTATGCGCGTATAAAAGCTCATCAAGTTATGCAATTATTGCGGACCTTATGTATATAAGTGCCGGGGTTTATGATGATATACCCGTAGGGCCGCTATGGCTGGAAAGCCGAGAAGAAATGTGGACCCGCGGCCTGCGAAAAGAGTTGCGTCCTCGGGATCTTTTGGAAAAAGAGTAAACATTTATGTTACAATTTTTAGCCCCATTTTATTCTAATCTCAGTGGTCTTATTCTGTGTCCTTTATTAGGAAGCATTATTCTTTTTGTTATCCCTGATCCCAGAATACGACTGATACGAAGTATTGGTTTGTGCACCTCTTTGATTACTTTCTTATATTCCCTTTTTTTCTGGATACAATTTGATAATTCTACAGCCAAATTTCAATTCGTGGAGACCATTCAATGGCTTCCTTATTCAAACATCAATTTTTATATAGGTATAGATGGTATCTCTTTATTTTTCGTGGTCTTGACCACATTTTTAATTCCTATTTGCATTTTAGTAGGTTGGTCCAGTATTAAAAGTTATAAAAAAGAGTATATGATAGCATTTCTAATTTGTGAATCTTTCATGATTGCTGTGTTTTGTATGCTGGATCTCTTACTATTTTATGTTTTCTTCGAAAGCGTTTTAATCCCTATGTTGTGCGGAGCTGAGCATCTGATATTCGCGGCGCGAAGCGCCGCCTCTGCAGGAGCCTTGTGCAGTAAACCCTTCCGAGCGATCTGAAGACTAGTAGGTCCCGCTAAGCTTTCGGAGAAGGGTAGTCTTGTGTGTAAGCATAGCTTTTTGGTCGAACCCGTCGGATGACCTATTTGGGATTGGGGGGTACTTTAAGTGGGTACTTTGCGGGACTTCACTCTGCCTACTCGAATATTGTATAAACATGCAGGAAAGGGTGCTCCTAGGCAGGGAAGAATGGAGTTTTGCTGCGAAAAAACAGTTTTCGTGAAGTCTAGGGGGTGCAGACACACTTGCGCGAATTACGGGTGACGGCTACAAGGGTGGTGAGGAAAAAAAAGTACCCGACGCCTGGGGATGGACATAAATTTGTTAACTACCTATTTAGCTGACAAGGATAATCGTCCTGGTCTTGAGAGAGGACCTCAGGTCAATTCCTCTGTCGGGAGGTTATTGACGAGGCCGCGGGATGAGTCGCTGGAACAAAAAAGGAGACCGAAATAAAAACATATTTTAGAACTACAAGCCAAAAAAAGGCGTAAAGCCCTTTCTGCAAAAATCTATATATTTTTTTTTTGCTCGGCTTTTATTTTCGGCTCATCCGCTATTTTGAGAGGGAGCCGTATGACGCGAGAGTGTCACGTACGGTTCTTTGAGAAGGGTGTGGGTACCTACAGGAGCTTTTTCTTGACCCATTTATCATGGGGAGATAAAGCCGAGGGCCTATCATCCCTTACTCTCCTATTATCATAGGGGTATGGGGTTCTAGACAAAGAAAAATACAAGCAGCATATCAGTTTTTCTTATATACTTTACTTGGATCTGTCTTCATGCTCTTAGCCATTTTATTTATTTTTTTCCAAACAGGAACCACTGATTTACAAATATTATTAACCACAGAATTTAGTGAGCGGCGCCAAATATTGCTATGGATTGCTTTTTTTGCTTCTTTTCCCGTAAAAGTGCCTATGGTACCAGTTCATATTTGGTTACCTGAAGCTCACGTAGAGGCACCTACGGCTGGATCTGTAATCTTGGCAGGAATTCTTTTAAAATTAGGAACCTATGGTTTTTTAAGATTTTCCATACCCATGTTTCCTGAAGCGACACTTTATTTTACTCCTTTCATTTATACTTTAAGCGTTATTGCTATTATATATACTTCCTTGACTACAATAAGACAAATCGATCTGAAGAAAATTATTGCCTACTCTTCAGTAGCTCATATGAATTTTGTTACTATTGGTATGTTCAGTCTAAACATACAAGGAATTGAAGGTAGTATTTTACTTATGTTAAGTCATGGACTGGTTTCTTCAGCCCTTTTTCTATGTGTTGGTGTCTTATATGACCGACATAAGACTCGACTTGTTAAATATTATGGAGGTTTAGTCAGCACCATGCCAATGTTCTCTACGATTTTCTTATTCTCTACTTTAGCCAATATGAGTTTACCCGGTACTAGCAGCTTTATCGGAGAATTTCTTATTTTAGTAGGAGCTTTCCAAAGAAATAGCTTAGTGGCCACATTAGCGGCACTTGGAATGATTTTAGGCGCAGCTTATTCTCTTTGGCTATATAATCGTGTGATTTTTGGGAATTTCAAACCCAAATTCCTCCAAAAATTCTCCGATTTAAATAGAAGAGAAGTTTTAATATTTTTCCCTTTTATTGTCGGAGTTATTTGGATGGGTGTTTACCCCGAAGTTTTCCCAGAGTGTATGCATACTTCCGTAAGTAACTTAGTGCAACATGGAAAATTTAATTAAAAAACATAAAAAAGAGGTTTGAAGAAATGTTTGAACATGATTTTTTAGCCCTTTTCCCAGAGATCTTTCTTATTAACGCAACCATCATTTTGCTTATTTATGGAGTTGTATTTAGTACCTCTAAAAAATATGATTATCCACCATTAGTGTGTAATGTTAGTTGGCTTGGTTTACTTAGTGTTGTGCGCCTGGGAGGGCGCGTTTGGGAAGACAAAAGTTGAAAACAATCGCTCGGGTAGACTCCCTAACCTTATGTGGGATCAGACCGCAGGGAACCATAGCATGGGTACTATCCGCGTTTCGTCGCAAGTACAATCGTACGCATAAAAGTAAGGTAACTTCCCCCAACAAGAACAAAAGGCGGGGCCGGAAGGCACGTGGGCTCGAACGCTACTCACGTGCGAGCAACCCTCCGGACGTAACTGTAATGAACAGAAAAAGTGGTACACGTAACTAAACGACAAGCAAACGGCCAAACGCGCAAACTAGGGATCATCCAAATGGACTCTATAGGAACCGGCTTTGATAAAGGCAGGGCGTAGCAAATTTGCTACGATTTTAAAAAATACTTTTGAAAATCCCTTGGGGACCAAGGCTTTAGCCAAAATGTATGGGTGACAGATCCTTCCATAATGTACCCTGAGAAATACACCGGGCAATTAATGTTGAGCATACGACGATGCCCTTTAAAGTGAAAGCCTCGGAGGAAAAGGAGGTAGGTGATAATGCGCTGTACTTTCCAGACGCGGCGCGCCGCGTCTGGAAAGTACAGCAAACTCGGAAAAGCAATTGAGGATAATGTCATTAAAGAGAAAAAAAATATTTTTTTTCGCTGAGTGCTACTACTTTCAGCCTCATATTAATGAGACTTCCTACGTCAATATACGATCCTAAATAAAACATTAAGGCAATAGCTAGGTAGAAAAAACAGCGAATTTGATTAATCTACCTACGGACGTAACCAATAAAGGAATGGAAGACAATGTAGCATAACGCGAACTCCAAAATGATCAGTGTTCTATTTTGTTCATGCAGGCCCGACCTTAGAGGGTTTCGGTCTGTAGACCTGAAAAAGTTATCATGGACGAGCCACATGCGGGGAAACTCGCACGTGTGGTTCTGACCGGGGGGGGGGAAAGCACCCTATCGGTATCTAATAACTATCTTATTGGTGGCTTCTAGCACACCTCTAACTGTTGCCAATTTATTCTATAATAATTTAATAATAGACAATTTTACATATTTTTGCCAAATCTTTCTATTAGTAAGTACGGCTAGCACTATAATTATGTGTCTGGGTTATTTCAAAGAAGAGAGTTTGAATGCTTTTGAATCTATTGTCTTAATTCTACTTTCTACTTGCAGTATGCTTTTCATGATCTCGGCCTATGATCTAATTGCCATGTATTTAGCTATTGAGCTTCAAAGTTTATGTTTCTATGTGATCGCAGCATCGAAAAGAGACTCTGAATTTTCTACAGAAGCTGGCTTAAAATATTTTATTTTAGGTGCATTCTCCTCTGGAATTTTATTGTTTGGTTGTTCTATGATTTATGGATTTACTGGAGTTACCAACTTTGAGGAATTAGCTAAGATTTTCACTGGATATGAAATCACTTTATTTGGTGCTCAATCTAGTGGTATCTTTATGGGGATTCTATTTATTGCTGTAGGTTTTTTATTTAAGATCACTGCAGTTCCTTTTCATATGTGGGCACCTGATGTATACGAGGGTTCACCTACTCTCGTTACTGCATTCTTTTCTATTGCACCTAAAATATCTATTCTTGCCAATATGGTACGTGTTTTTATTTATAGTTTCTATGATCCAACATGGCAACAACTATTCTTTTTTTGCAGCATTGCTTCTATGATCTTAGGTGCTTTGGCTGCTATGGCTCAAAACAAAGTCAAAAGACTTTTAGCTTATAGTTCTATTGGACATGTAGGTTATCTTTTTATTGGTTTTTCATGCGGAACCATAGAAGGTATTCAATCCCTACTAATTGGTGTCTTTATTTATGTATTAATGACCATCAATGTATTCGCCATAGTTTTAGCATTACGTCAAAATCGTTTCAAATATATAGCTGATTGTGGTGCTTTAGCAAAAACTAATCCTATTTTAGCTATTACCTTGTCTATTACTATGTTTTCATACGCAGGAATACCCCCCTTAGCCGGATTTTGTAGCAAATTTTATTTGTTTTTTGCTGCTTTAGGCTGTGGCGCTTACTTACTAGCCTTAATAGGAGTTGTTACTAGTGTTATCAGTTGTTTTTATTATATACGCTTTGTCAAAATCATTTATTCTGATACACCTAAAAAATGGATTCTATATAAAACAATGGATCGTGAAAAATCCTTACTACTAGCAATTACTTTATTCTTCATTACTTTTTTCTCTTTATACCCTTCTCCCCTATTCTTAGTCACCCATCAAATGGCACTAAGTCTATCTTTCTAAGCCGCTGGCTGCAACGCCGGCGCACCAATGACTCTCCGTACCGTTTCCCATCATTTGTTATGCAAATAATGTGGGCACAGCGAATAATGTGGGCGCCAGCCTTCGACCTGTAGCGCCAAGCCCACCGCACCCACCGCAGCGCGAGGCTGCCCTCCCATCGGCCTGGCATACATTTTAAGCGGAAAAAGGGACTTGAACCCTCAACCTCAGCCTTGGCAAGGCTATACTCTACCATTAAGCTATTTCCGCAGCACAATAATAAAAAAGTAACAAGGGTCCGAAAGGCAGGGGCGCGCTGCAGCCGCGCTGCAGCCGCTTCTTTATTACCAATAAGAAGGGCTGTATTCTCTACAAAAAGTAAGAAGGCTTCTTTATTACCAGTAAGAAGGGCAGCCTCGCTGCAGCCGCTTCTTTATTATTAGATGTATTATCTTAGTAAACCATGCTTGGAAAGATTCGAACTCTCAACCCCCAAATCCGTAGTTTGGTGCTCTATCCGATTGAGCTACAAGCATAAATTTCTTAAGCACTACGTGTCATGTAGGCTGCATTATTACAAAGAAAAAACATATATATATGAAAAAAGAATAGCAGTTCGGGCAGCATTTTATAGAGATTAGTATTACCGTATTGCATTATTTTAAGTATGCCTTCTGTGACTGCACTGTGTAGTCAACATCCGCAGTTACGTGCATTACTAACGTAATTAAGTTCGAATGTTGATTCGATTAGATTAGATTAGATTAGCTTGCGTTTTTACTGCTAAAATAGATATATATATATATTTTGTTTTCTCACCTAATTTATCCGAAAAGGGGAAATGCAGACGCTATTTTATTAAAGGTCGCTCTTGATGTAATGTTTAACAGGTACAGATTTTTTTTTTTAGTTGAAAGCGTTATGAATTATCGTAGGTAGATAAAAGTGGCGCATAAACGGGCCACAGGCCGCAAATTGTGCCACTTCTTTTTATTGCATTTTTACTGCAGCGCAGCTCTGGCTGACTTTTTTTCTTTGAAATAATTTTGTCCCTTTCGTCTAGGGGTATAGGACATCGTCTTTTCATGGCGAGAACACGGGTTCGAATCCCGTAAGGGGTAGCCTTACTTACATATGCTCCGAGAGCCAAGTAAAATGAGCTTTCTAGTGCACGTAGGAATTTTTTGTTTAAAAAAGGAAAGGACACAAACAATTGAAAAAATACTTTTTTTCAGTGTCTTCGCCCTTTATTTTTATTATAGTTCTTAACTACTGTCCTCTCTTATTATTTTTTTTTCGTGCTCTTCTGGTTAATAAATATCGTAGAAAGCATAGTCATGAAAGGGCACAGGGTATAGCGGCCAAAGGCCCCATTCCCATAACGAATAAAGCATGAGAAATAGGAAAGAAAAATTTTATGCAACTTTCTAAAAAAAACCAAGTAAGTGAAATATGCCTACAATAAATCAATTGATTCGTCATGGTAGAAAGTCAAAACGGCGCACACAACGTACTCGAGCTTTAACTCAATGTCCTCAAAAGCAAGGAGTATGCCTGCGTGTTTCGACGAGAACACCAAAGAAACCTAATTCGGCTTTACGCAAGATAGCCAAAGTACGTTTAACCAATCGAAATGAGATAATTGCTTACATTCCCGGCGAAGGCCATAATTTGCAAGAGCATTCTGTGGTTATGGTTAGAGGGGGTAGAGCAAAAGATTTGCCAGGTGTGAAATACCATTGTATTCGAGGAATTAAAGATTTGCAGGGAATACCGGGTCGACGTCGAGGCAGATCTAAATATGGTACAAAAAAACCCAAAGATTCTATATGAATTTATTTGTCAAATCATCGAATTTCAGCTTTGTGCTTGGTTCATCCCTTGATTGGTTTCACCAATCAAAACTTTCAGAAAAGGCGAGAATGAAAAAAAATGAAAATTGGCCATTTAGCGGAAAAAATCTATTTTTTTTTTCAGAAAGCTTTTTTGCGCGTCGTTTATTGCATTGTAGATATTTATGCTATGCCCTGGAAGGGCATGTGCCATCAAGACCTAAAGGTCGTGGGGCAAGCACATACAATAGCTCAGACAATTTGGGCTATATCCGGGGCTTGCATGGTAAACGAAAACAATTAATAAAAAAATTGGTCCATATTTGCATGATTGATGGTAAAAAAACGAGATCTCGTGCTATTGTTTATAAAACTTTTCATTGTCTAGCTCAGCATGGCGATATATTAAGACTTTTGGTTAATGCCATAGAAAATGTCAAGCCTGTTTGTGAAGTGAAAAAGGTAAGAATTTCTGGTACTACTCAATTAGTACCATCTATTATAGCAACAAATCGTCAAGAAACCTTAGCCATTCGTTGGATGCTCGAAGCAGCAGCCAAACGCCGTATAAACAAAAAAAGCATGAGCTTAGATCAATGTTTAGCTGATGAAATATTGGATGCTTCCCGAAAGATGGGGATTGCACGTAAAAAAAGGGATGATCTTCATAAACTGGCTCAAGCCAATCGTAGTTTTTCGCATTATAGATGGTGGTAAACTATTTAAAGTGGAAAAAAAAAGGAATCAGGCAACGAGGGAGGCGAAGCGCATTATTTAGAAACTTTTCTGCGCTTCGCCCCCTTTTGCTTCACTCGGGGATTGGGGAAAGAAAAAAAGGCCAAGCTTCGTTATGCGCTTGGCTACTCATTTATAAGAATTTCATTGCTTTTATCATAATTAAACTATTATTCCTTTCTCAGAATCAGACATTAAGCGTCTCAGCTCAAGACAAGTTTGCCGCATCAGGGAAAGGAAGGGTTGCAAGAGAGTGGGCGCAGCAAATATATATTTTTTTTGCTTGCCTTTTTCTTATCAAAAATTTAACCAGAAAGCTAGTAATATTCGCGTAGTTTTTTCTTTGTGCACCTTACAGGTAGCGCACGATTATCAGCACACCGAGGCAACCAGAGACAACTTTTGTCAAGCTGCGGGGGGGGGGGGGAGTACCTGCGGCCTATTTGTCTCAGTAGGAATTAGTTCCCCGGGTCCTGGGACATTCGCTTCCGCCAACAGGGAACTCTACAAGGCCGCAGGGCGCAGCAAAAAATATATATATATATAGAATATTTTTTTTTTCGTAGCTTTTTGCATCCCGCGCGTTCAAAGGTCTCCGACCATTGATGTGCATTATTTTGCGTCATCAAAAGCAAATCCAGCTTTTTATTATGGTTAATGATGACGCGCTTAGAAAGTAAAGAAGTGATGTAGCAACTGTTTTGATGCTCCTTACACCAGTCTTTTAATGAAGGTTTATAGCATCATTTAAGTAAATACAAATTAAAATAGTAAAAACATAAGCTTGTAATATAGCAACACCTAATTCCAAAGCAGTTAATGCAAATACTATCAGAAAAGGAGCAAGATGTGCTAAATACATAATACCCCCCATAGATAGCATAGTCCAAGCAAACCCGCTTAGAATCTTTACTAAACTATGACCAGCCATCATATTGGCGAATAAACGTATTCCTAAACTTAATGCGCGAAAACAATAGGAGATTAGCTCCAGAAGTACTAGGAAGGGTGCTAACGACAAGGGTACTCCTTGCGGCAATAAAATACTAAAAAAATGAAGCCCATGTGTTTGAAATCCAACTATAGTGATTCCGATAAAGAGAGATAATGAAAGACCCAGGGTAATTATAAAATGACTTGTTACTGTAAAACTATAGGGTATCATACCAATGAGATTACAAAATAATAAAAAAGTAAAAGTGACAAAGATTAAGGGAAAAAAGCGTTGTTTCATCGAAGAAGGACCGCTTATTTGTTCATTTACCAAGTTAAGCACAAAATCATAAATAATTTCCACAAAGGATTGCCAAGCATTTGGTACTAAGTGTCCTCCATTTAAAGTGACGAAATGAACTAAAAGCAATACTAAACTAATAGTTAATAGCATAAACAAAGATGAATTGGGTCGGTAGGGGAAAAAAATACTTTTTTTTTGCTCCATTTAAGCCTTACTTAGGCTTAAGGTTTAAAGCCGTTCCCCTCCTATAGAACCGTACGTGATAGTCTCCCATCATACGGCTCCTCTCTCCTCGGGACCGGCCAAAGGTTCAATAGAGGCTTTATTTCGGCAGCCATCTTCAAAAAAGTATTTTTTTTTTACTTAGCCGAAGAGAGCCAGGACTACATTCCTCGCCACTTATTTTGTGGGAGGTTTTCCATCCATCCTCGAGCGCATTCCACAGTATTCTGGGTACTCACCCTCATAGCCGTCACCCCAGTTGATCTACCCGCGCGTTCTGTCTAGGATTCTCTAGGCTCGACCGGCGTGTGCCGGCGTGAACATGGTTTGTATCCTGACCCAGGGGCTTCCTTTCACCGTTTACCATCGGCTATTCGAGTAGATCAGTCCTCATATTCGTCTCCCTTCCAAAAAAGCGGCCATCCTCGAGATTCGTAAACCTATCCTGTACAGAACACTTTCCTGACTCCACGGCATCGAAGTAAACGGGAGTTGGATTATCGTCTAAAACCCCGACGAAGTGTTTACACCATCGAGTAGTGGGCGCGAGCTCCGCACGTAAATGAAAGATAGAAATTTCCTATATGAATAGGAATTAATGGAATAATTGCAAATTGTTCTAGCGGACTGCAAGCCATGATGAATTCTCTTTTTCTTATTCTAGCGCGAGGCGAAACCAAGAAGTTGCTTCGTTGCTTGACGCTTTTCGAGGCAAAGTCTTGAGAGAAAATAAAAAAAGATTTTTATTTCTTTCGGCCTTTTTTCATATATATATTATATATGAAGAAATACCTCGAAGCCAAGCTTGATTTGCCCTACATTCGCGCAGCGAATAGAGCGTTAATTTCTATTTATGTTTTTTCTTTCTTGAATAATGAATGGTAACTTTTGGAAAGAAGGAAAGGCGAAGCATAATCAAATGGATTTGAAGAGCTAAAAAAAATCTTTTTTTTTTCACTTTTCTGCATTTTCTAATATATATGAAAAAAAATCTATATATTTTTGTGCGCCTAGATTTTTTGTTGGTTTGCTGCGCGCCTTTTTTCTATAAGCTAATGGACAAAGTATGCGTGATTTTGTGTCATTTATGTTTGTTCTAGAAGAGAATAAAACTCAAAGTTTCTAAGCCTCTCCTTGCCCCAATTTCATAAGTTGGGGTCGAAGACCCCAACCATGTGCTTTCCAATATTTGGTCAAGAAGCAAAAGTGAAAAGCGCTCATTTACATAGCTAATTTATGAATCGTTTCGTACGAAAACAACTCGAAGCGGTTTCAGCTCCGAGAGCCTCCGGTGATGCAAGGTTCAAGAGTGTCTCCTTAAGGGCACAAGGAATAAAGTTTAGAAATAAAGATGGTCATTAATTATCATACATGATGAATTTGCTTTATGCGAATTCAAAATCGAAAAATAATCTAGGGGTTTCACGGGCGAAAGATAGTTTTGTATCTAACTATGCGCAAAGTTCGCCATGCATTTACTATTACGATATATCGAGATTTATCTACTCGACTGACAAGAACCTGAGACACTTTTTATTTATGATGTCGTTTCACGAAGCCTTCTAATGAGCTATGTCCAAAGCGGGGGGGGGGAGGCGGATAAGAAAAAAAATACATATTTTTTTTTTGCTTCCTGTTGCACTTTATAACCGAAGGCTTATTTCGTATCGAGAGCGCTCTTATTTCGCACCCCTTCCTCTGCACCAGCAGGATCTCTTTCTTATGGGGCTCTTTTTTTTCTATGCTGTGTACATGTGTTGGCTTTAGTTGTTTTTCTGCTTGGTTTGTGTTTGCTCGCATCATCATCTGGAGAAGAGATGACGCGTAGAAAAAAAATATATAGATTTTTTTTCATTGTTAAAGCAAATAATAAAAGGGACTTAGTAAAATAACCATGATACTTTTTTCTGTTTTTTCGAGCATTGCTTTAGTCTCTAGTGTTATGGTAATACGTGCTAAAAATCCAGTCCATTCTGTTTTATTTTTCATTTTAGTTTTTTTCAACACTTCGGGTTTACTTGTTTTGTTAGGTCTTGACTTCTTTGCTATGATTTTTTTAGTGGTTTATGTAGGAGCTATTGCCGTTTTATTTTTATTTGTCGTTATGATGTTAAATATTAAAATAGCAGAAATTCACGAGAATGTATTGCGTTATTTACCTGTAGGTGGTATTATTGGAGTTATTTTTTTGTTGGAAATTTTTTTCATTGTAGATAATGATTACATTCCAATATTACCAACGAAATTGAGTACAACTTATTTAACATATACAGTTTATGCTGAAAAGCTACAAAGTTGGACTAATTTGGAAACATTAGGCAATTTACTTTATACCACCTATTTTGTTTTGTTTTTGGTTTCTAGTCTTATTTTATTAGTAGCCATGATTGGAGCTATAGTACTTACTATGCATAAAACTACTCAAGTCAAAAGACAGGATGTGTTCCGACAAAATGCTATAGATTTTAAAAATACTATCAAAAAAATCAGAGATATTTGAGGGCTTCAGAGAGCTGAAGCCATTAAGAAGCGTACAAAAAAAAATATATATATTTTTTTTTGTACGCTTCTTTTTTTTTCCACTGTGCCTTTTCAATCTCTGCTTTTCTTTCGCACAAAGCAAAGAAAGCGGGTAAACCCCCGGAAAGCTAGCGTTTTCCGGGACTAAAGTCCTTCGTAAAGCCAATAATAAATGATAAATGTGGGGCGAAGAAAAGAAAAGGTAACTAACTAAAAAAAATCTCTATTTTTTTGACGTATGCCGGGGCGGACGACTTAAGTTCTACTTTCTATTTTAGTGGTCGAAGAATCGAAAAGTAAACAAATTTTCTATTTTGTAAAATAAATTGCTGCGTGCTGCAACCGCCAAAAGGCGTGGGGCGGGGCAGCAAAAAGGTGGTGGCATGACGGCTCGTTTTCTTTTCCAAGTTACTGCATTGCCCTTGATGCATTTATCTTTTTTATTCAATCCAAACCCCTTTACTGCAACTTTTGCCTCTATGGCCAAAGGCGCGAAGCGCAGCCAAGTATTTTTTTGTGTTCTTTTTCTAAGAGTTCCGCGGTTAGCGCAAATAACTGTTAAGTGCGCTGAATATATTGATACAGGATTTAGCTTTTTACTATGGCATTGTCCAGAGCATGTCTAAACAACTACCTTACCTTTATCTAAAAACAAATTTAGAAAACGCAGCATACTATAGATTATGCCTAAGTTAGGCCTCATATGGATAAATCTTATGGTTAAACGCAATTCCTTCGGGTTTTCTAACTCCTATTTATGTAAGTACAGCATGTTCAAGCTATCGAGCATAAAGCATGTAAATTTTTCATGTGTTTCAAGGCACGCCTAGCTTTTAATCCTGAACCATGGGTCTACTCCATGGCGTAGCATCTAATTACTATGTTATTGCAGAACTGAATCAAAGCCAAGTGGTTTTTCCATTATATGAACAATCCACAAGTTGCATAATCTGCTACTTTGAATCCCTTTAAGCATTGTATTGGTTTAACTGTGTGTTTCCAAGAGGTTGATTATACTTATTAAAGCAAATAACCAAAGCCTTTGTAGGCTCTGTTTTTTACATATTATGGGCACATGGTTAACGGGAGATTAATACTGATCATGTAGAACAGATTCAGTTGTGCGAAGCACTTATAATGCATTATGCAGCGTGTTTAGTTTGCTTGTAGTCATCAAGCTACGTGCGTAGGCGGATAAACTGGCTACACTCGATTGCTTCGCCTGTGGCTTCGTCCATAGCACGTGCCAGTCACCGTTCCGCGATTTGCCAGTGAGGAACGCAGCCCCGGGGCCCGCTTTTTCTTCAAAAAGGAACGCCCTATTTTAATTTTATTTGGCAGGCTTAATTCCCAAACTGAAGGCCCAGGGGCCCTTTTTACTTAAGAATTAAGCTTAAATTTTTTTTCTATTTTTTTTTGATTTTTATTCGATAATGAGCTCTAGGAAAAAAAGTGGGTAAATTTGGGCCTGAAGCGGGGTGGCTTGGCAAAATAAATAAATATATATATATATGCCGCACTATGCGGTTTGGTGCTCTCAGCGTTAAAATCATCGGCAATGGCGTCAGAGTTTCCATAGTACAATGAATTGGAAGTGAAACAATCAGTTTTTTTCATCATTATACAGTTATGGTACGAACTGGGTCTTCATAAAAAAAAAATATTTTTTTTGGTTTATGTCATCATAGTTGTTCAATTATGCTAGTTTCGAATACCAAACAAGAGCCGCGTGCTTGAAAATCTTGCAAGCACTTTGAGGGGGAGTATTTATTTCGAAGGCTTAAGTTCGACTCAATAAGAGCGATGTTTGGGGATAATTTATGATATATGACTTGCTTTCATCAAGCATGTTGCGTGATTACTGAAGCTTTCTCTGCCCAACATAATGACCTATAATTATTTTAAAAAGCTTACTCTATCTATTGGGCCCTTCGACTCCAGCTTAAAGAGTTAAATGCAAAAAAGTAAGCTGCGTTGGCGTTATACTTATATAAAGATTCATTTAACTTGGTTGTTAAAGGAGCAATAAGATAAATTTACTAAATTAAAGTAAGTTTTATTTGATAATAGATCGGCAAATATAAAAATAAATATTTAAAATAATAATTTGTTGAAAAAGGTTTTGAGAACTCCTACCACGAACCATTGGTTCAAATAGCGATTCAGGAGAAAACAACAATGCTGTTAGGGAATCCTTGAGTCTGAATGTAAAGGCTTGGGTTACTAATGAATGAATTCAAGGAATTGGCAAACTACAAAGGAAAATATGAAAAAGCCTTGTAAATCGTGAGTACACTCCAATAGACGACTATAATCTTAGACCTTAAGAACGTAGCCGACACTTTATATAATATAAAAAGGAGTTGTTGACGCGGTCTACTGGACACCCCTCGTGACGGAAAAGGCATTTGCTCCGGTTTACGCCTTCTATCCTCAATCCTATTAATTGGGCATTCCAGCCGAAGCGGCCTTGCGATGGAACCCGGAACCCACCATCTATAATAAATAGTTTATTTTCATGATTATTTTGGCTTTTTATAAGGATAAGGTAGACTATAAAGCCCTACAAATAAAAGTAAACTTAATAGGTAATAATCTGGAACTTCAGTACCCTCAACGTTTAGAGCTTAGGAAAGTGTTACGCATAGATGAAAAAAAAAAATAATCTTATTATCTTTATTTAGCGTGGAATCTTAGGTTCAAAGTTTAAAATATTTTCTATTTTAAAGGTTGTTTAAATAAAATTACATAAAAAAACAACCACACAAAGTTTTCATAATTCTCTGTCATTTTGGCGAAACGAAAATAAGATAGCTGGTAATGCCATAGGCGCTTTTACTGCGGCGGGGTACTTAGTTGTACGTGCACAATTTAAATAAAGCGAATGCATTAGAATTGTGAGAGAAAAGCCTAAAATTGGAAAAGCTAAAGTTTGATTATCAGGTACTTACTGATAAAGCTAAAAACACGGATCAGCTTTTAGGAAAGGCTGAAGAGCGTTACATGAAATAAATTAATGCTTGTTGGTTTGATTAGGTAGTAAAAAAAAGAAGTACTGATGAAGAATGAACAGCCACGTCTAGATGATGCTGTTCAGCGTTTAGTAAAAGCTAAATACAACAAGCTGCAAGCTAAGGGTCTTTGCGCGATAAGATTAAAAATAAGTATGCAGGACAAACGACCATGAAAGAAAGGCCACAAGTATCATAAGCAGACCTTCAACAGACACCTACAAAAAAATTACCACCTAAATTATCTATTAAGTACCCTGTCCCAAATGCAAACTCCTTCGTTTTTATAAGATATGAAAATATTTTTGTTTCTTAAAGAGCCATTGGGAACTTAGGTTCTTTTATTTCTCGAGTTTAGCAAGTATATCTTTCTTAGGATTTAAGTTCTATTAATTTGAACGTAGAGTTTTATGATACAAAACTATAATCTACGGGGTGGTTTTAATCTTAGATCTTTTTATTTTCTGGGTTCTTATAGGATTATTACCGCGGGTTTGCCTATCCTAATGGGCGTCTAACAAAAAAATCGATTTTTTTGTTGGTTGGCCCTTTTGTGGCGCCTGTTGAAGGGCTGAAGTAGTTCTGAAAAAAACAAGAATATACCAAATGAGTTTGAAAAATACATGGCTATTTCCAATTGCTTATTGTGACGCTGCGGAACCTTGGCAATTAGGATTTCAAGACGCAGCAACACCTATGATGCAAGGAATAATTGAGTGCGCCTAGATATATCATCACGGTTGCAGAGCTCTGCTCCAACTCTGCCATATCTGCTCAAGCTGGCGATAGCCAGGATGTGAGCTACACAGGTGGGACATCCTTAGCAATAAGATTGCCCCGAAAGCATCATGTGAAACTCGCAGAACATTGAGACTGCCCTCACTAGGATGCTTCGACAAAGCATAAGGAAAGACCAGGATAACAAACTTGATACGTGAATCTAGTCCATCCAATTCCGGGCCGTATGTCTAAAGCAAAATATCAAGGCATACGCGTGGATAGTAAGCCTGCAAAACGGCCGAACTCGCGTTCGATATCAATTGCGAACACGGGACTTGAGTCCCCACGTGGCACTTTATACAGGAATAGCCCGAGAAATCAGGCATTCACGCAAGGATCTAATCCTTTAAAATCCGTGATGGTGGAAGCTGGGGAACTAACTCCCTGTACAGGGAGAATTCAGAGATCCCGTAGTAAGAATGCATAGTTTTAGCTATTAAGGGGATCAACCTAAGACCGTTTCGTATCCTCTCTGAGGTACATAAGGAAGGGGCTTTGAAAAAAAAAATAGATATATTTTTTCCCGTGTCCCTATCTCAGTTAGAGAGCGAGTGAAAGCCTGTAAATGCAAGGATGGAGCATACAATGGACTGTTACGCGCTCAACGATACCATCATCTTAGCTACGTGTTACGAAGCAATCAGTCTATAGCCTTGATGATGCCACTGCGCAATAGTTTGTGGAATAAAGTGAGAAAAAAAAATATATATATATATTTTTTTTGCTTGCTTCTATGCAAGCTTCCCTGCTGACTGAGCGTTTAACACATGTCCACTTTGTTCGCTTTGCGAACAAAGAAAGGTGTGCGTAGCGCCGTTACGTTTCATATTTTGTTCTGGAGAAGGGGGCAGAGCATGCTTCTTCGCCCCTCCTCAGGCCGAGGTTCGAGGTAGCGAGCTTTATGACGGAAAACTGTCACGTATGGTTCTGAGGGCAGACATCGAGCGCTGACCCCTATCCTACATCATGATATTTTTTTCTTCCTAATAATTATTTTGATCTTTGTATTATGGATGTTGGTTCGCGCTTTATGGCATTTTCACTATAAAAGAAATCCAATTCCAGAAAGGATTGTTCATGGAACTACTATAGAGATTATTTGGACCATTTTTCCTAGTATTATTCTGATGTTTATTGCTATACCATCTTTTGCTTTATTATATTCAATGGACGAGGTAGTAGATCCAACAATTACTATCAAAGCTATTGGACATCAACGGTATTGGAGTGCGCCCTTTCACAAGAATGATGGACGTGCAACGAAATGCACCGGACTGGTTCTATGGTCTGCAAAGCTTCTGGCTTACCAAAAGAAAGATGAGCCAAAATTATTCTTCGTTTGACGTTGAAAGACTGAAAGGACTAGAGCATGCCAGAAACGGGAAGTTGAGGTTAAACCTATAGACTGAAAAGGCTCCCCCGGCTAATAGGCCTATGGTTCCATTCTTTAAGTCGCTGGAGGTACACATTCCTCTTCTCGGTATAGGCAATATACAAGAAATAGACTGCTCAGCCTGCAATGTCCAATAACAGCGCTGAAGTATTGAATCTATCAGCACCACAGCCAGTGGTATACGACTTCGAATCTAACAGGCCCGGCCCCGTCATTTTTTGGAATAGGGGATCCCCTAACGTTGGCAACAACCACGGTAATGGCAAAACTGCCGAAAGAAGAAGAACGAGCCTCAGAGAGGCTTGCTCTTCTTCTTTGGGGACGGAGGTCCTCTAGTAGGGAACATCAAGAACAAGAACTTTACCGAAGGGGACCAGCGCTTATACTGTACCGGAGTCTCGGCCGCTCGCAAGGGACGTCGGGCAATTTCGGCGAAAACTCAAGGGTCACAGAGGATTTACTTACGGTGAAAATGTTAATATCTTAGTCTATTTGACCTGATAAAGAGTTACGTTACAAAACTGCATATCGCAAGATCAAATTAAAATTTGGGAACATTACTTCAGGAGTCGGCGAGTCCACTCTCGACGATTCAGGGCGTGACCCGTCTTATCATTATCGAGAAAATGAAGGACAGATCCTTTTAGTTCCAAGCAACCGGTAAGTTTTTTTGGAACATCAATAGGTGCTAGGAACAAGAAGTAAACGGAAAGCCTATTGCTATAAAACAATGAACAAGGACATAAGGCCCGGGGATTAATAAATAAACCATGGGTTCATTGGGTCATTTCATTCCTACAACTTGGACTATCACCCCTTTTTCGAACGTTGCACTTATTGAACAAAGGATAACTAGATTGGATTCGTTTTATGTGGTTAACTATGCAGTAAGGTCCCATACTTTTTTTTCCTATATGATCTGTGTCTTGCTTATAAAACTACTGAAATTGCGGAAGCACATTATTACAGACATATCAACAAAAGGGCCAAAGTTTTGACCTTTCAAGGTTTCACTAAGATCATGGCTCAATAAAACAAGAAGCAGACCCCTGATAAGCCACCCGAAGATCCACTGTAGAGAGTATATTACGTTTTATCCCTGGGTGGGAAAGAACTAGACATTCTACTCTTCGAGTTTTAATGGGCGTGGAGAGCTGTTTGCGGGGAAACTTGCAAGTACAGTTTGGTGGGAGGCGTATGGGCCCTTGGGACCAAGGACTGGCCGTCGACCCAACCTTATGAGTATTCAGACTATAACAGTTCTGATGAACAGTCACTAACTTTTGATAGTTATATGATTCCGGAAGATGACTTAGAATTGGGTCAATTGCGCTTATTAGAAGTAGACAATCGAGTAGTTGTACCAGCAAAAACTCATCTACGTATGATTATAACATCTGCTGATGTACTTCATAGCTGGGCTGTACCCTCCTTAGGTGTAAAATGTGATGCTGTACCTGGTCGTTTAAATCAGACTTCCATTTTTATTAAACGAGAAGGAGTTTACTATGGTCAGTGCAGTGAACTTTGTGGAACTAATCATGCGTTTATGCGTGCGCCCGAATAAATAGGCCGACTGCTGAGCCCACTCTGGCTCAGTCGCACTTTCTCGAACAGGGCAAACCTGGGTGCGAGCTACCCAAAAAAGCTATCATAGTAATATCATGGCTAGAGCAGTAGGGAAAAGCCGGGGATCGATGGGCCTGCCCCCATTAGGGCTCCCCGGGAAAGCAGAGGATATGGTTAGGATAACGAGCTTGAAACGCGGAGCCCGTCTTAAGCTGGACCGAACGTCCCAAGCAGGATATAGCGGCGAGCGAGTGGTTAGTAGACCAATAGTGTCAAACCCGCAGTTGATGGCATTAGCTTCTGCGGCACTCGAGAAACCACGGGGCACTCCATACAGAGCAAGTCCGAGAAATCAGACGCCCGCGCAAGGACCTAAATTCTCACTAGAAGGTAAAACCTAATTCGGACCTATGGAAGTCGGGGCTAAGCATCCCCATGACAGTGTCGTGAGGGAGTTCAGAGGCCTCATAGTATTACAGGCCTGTTCAGGTCGTGCGAAGGGGGCCAATCCAAGATCGTACTTTTCCTTTACTAAGACAACGGGAGCTCTCAACAAGTCTATACGCTAGTTTACGCTCAAGTTAAACTGGACAGATCTTGTTCGTCTCTCGATAGCCATATGAGTAAAAATCTACAGAAGCAAACACGGCAGATACTACCGATTCACCCGAATATTGAGCGATCCTTTGTCTGGTACAAGGCTATTTGAAGAAAGCTAAAAAAAATGACACCGAGATTTATAAGGAATACTTTGAATAAAAAAAAAACCCAGCCCATTTAGTAAATAAGCCAAGCAAAAGTCATCTATTTTTCACACCACCGGAAATACCCAGGCCAAGCGGAATCGGAAGGAGGGCAGCAGTATCGTGTAAAAAAACTGCTGGAGGTCATATTTTTTGCCTATTCTATTTGGTCGCCCGCGCGGATTTCGGCTCCACAGAGGAGGCCAAGGATATGTTCCAATTAAACGCGGGCCCGCTGAGGGCTGAACGCCATAAAGGTTTTTAAGTCTGAGCAATTAGCGCTCCCGCGTAAGATTGTAGATGCGACCTGGGGCGCCAAAGTTGACCCGCGCGGGGTTATTTTGATTGTGTACCATTTGTAGATCTAATCGAGGAGATATGCATAGAGGTTAGAGACATGAGAGCTAAAATTCGCTCGGGAAAAGTTACCTATGACCAGTGTAGGTACGAAACTGCTGTGTGGACAACAAATACCACGACGCCGCCAACAGTTACTTGTCGGCTGCGGCGCAGATGAAGATACTGAGAACTCTAACTATTGCGGAGAAGGTTGCCTAAGGCCCAAGGTTAAGATCTAGGAAGGTGAGCAGTACGAGCTGAAAGGCTCCCATACTGTTCGGAGGGCAGGGGCTTTTCCTGACCCCTATCCATTGTTGTAGAAGCTGTTTCTTTGGATGATTATGTTTCTTGGGTATCAAATAAATTAGACTAAAAAGCAAACACAGGACGAATTATGAGTGTCTCTCAAAAGCATCCTTATCATTTAGTAGATCCAAGTCCATGGCCTCTTTTGGGTTCATTGGGAGCTTTGGCAAGCACCATTGGTGGTGTTATGTACATGCACTCTTTTACGGGAGGTGGAACACTTCTTAGCTTAGGCTTGGGAATAATCCTATATACTATGTTTGTATGGTGGCGCGATGTTATACGTGAATCCACTTACGAAGGACATCATACGTTTGTGGTCCAATTAGGACTTCGCTATGGTATGATTTTGTTCATTGTGTCTGAAGTCATGTTTTTTTTAGCTTTCTTTCGGGCTTTTTTTCATTCTTCTTTGGCACCTACGGTAGAAATTGGAGCTATTCGGCCCCCCAAAGGAATTGATGTGTTAAATCCTTGGGGAATTCCTTTTCTAAATACCCTTATTCTACTTTCATCTGGAGCTGCCGTGACTTGGGCTCATCATGCTATATTAGCTGGATTCAAAAAACAAGCTGTTTATGCTTTAGTAGCTACCAGGCGACCGTCAGATTACCAAGGAAACTTTTTGATTACCTCTTGTAATCATAACATTGCTGATGCTCGCAATGAGACGGATGCAACTTACCATTTAAACCAACCGGGACAATAGCATGTTGCAAAAGGAAAGGACAGGGTTGACCCACTCTAGAGAACTTTTCCGACCGTGTCTTGGAAATATAGCCGAATGGGTTATTCATGAATGTGAGGTGTTTATGAGACACTAACTCGAGCGTGTTCGGTCAGGTTATTGATCAATCAATAATATTACAGCGCAATCTTCTCCATGGCAGAATGGTAGCCTGCCTGTGGCAGAGCAGGAGGAGGTCCCAATTTCAATATGAAACAAAAACACTGGAAGCACGGCTGCTTTTCTGTTCGAACTAGCACTATTAGTTGGAAATCTTATGTGTTTTCATGTAAGTATAAGAGTACCTTGGTAGTACCGGTGAACTAGATAGCCATGATCCGGCTATCCGGGACGGAGGACTCGTAGTATCCGCCTACTTGAAAGAGAGCTGGCAACAGTAAAACACTTTACTCGATCTTATTCGTTTAAGGGCAAAGCGAGAAGGAGTCTAAATCACTGTACATAAATGATTTTCATTTATGGACTTTACCTGATTGACACGGGAAATCTGACTTCATGTCTGAATAGAATTAAGCCTAAGCCTTTATAAAGATAAAGGACTACGTGCCCTATGAAGTAAAAAATCAGGTTGGAGAGCCGTGTGATAGGTAACTATCTCGCACGGTTCGGAGAGCACTTTATTATGTCAGATGAGTAAACGGCGACCCAGTTGTACGGCTCTATGAAGTAACTTTTGACCCTAACATTTTGCTGGCTTTAGTCTTCACCGGGTTTCAAGGAATGGAATATGTAGAAGCACCTTTCACGATTTCCGATGGTATTTATGGTTCTACCTTTTTTCTAGCCACAGGGTTTCATGGTTTTCATGTCATTATAGGTACCATTTTCCTAATAATATGTGCTATTCGTCAATATCTAGGGCATTTTACCCAAACGCATCACTTTGGCTTTGAAGCAGCTGCTTGGTACCGGCATTTTGTCGACGTGGTTTGGTTATTCCTATTTGTATCTATTTATTGGTGGGGAGGTAATTAAAAAAAGGAGAGAAAATCTGAAACAGTTTTTTTACCAACCTAATCATACTTTATTTAAAGATACAACTTAATTTAGTCTGATTTTTTTTTAAGAACTGGGCTTGTAATTATGGTGATATTCGTGATTAATTCTAGCGATTCTAATATGGATCCTAGTACTTTTTGGAAGGAAGGTATCCATATACCGGTGATGTCACGAGGCAAATATTTTGATAGACTCAAAAGTTATAATAACTTAATTATTACTTTAAGAGGAAGCTTGAGGTCTATAAGGGGCATTATGATGTCAATCCGGAGGGCATAAAAGGCGTCCCGACCTTGCCGCTGAAAAAAGAATATGTTTGCTATGCCCTATCACGTAATATGCAACCTGCTTTTTTTTTTCAACAGCAGTCGAATGGATAAAACCGTAGCTGCTTAAAAGCAACCGTTAGATTTGCATGGGAAAAGCGAAGAAGGTTGTTGACTAACGCCGCGCGGCACGCGCGTACTTGCCCTAGGCCGGTTTGCTTAGGTTGTTGCTCCCGCAGCGCTTTGGAGAGGCCTCGTGCTGATGGTATACCAGTAACATTTTTGCGGGAACCGAATAATAAATATAGCTCTGCGGTCTTCTTCGTCCATTATGCGGGGGTGCGCGGCTTATGTGAGAACCCGCGCACCCCCCCCCCTTTTTTTTTCGTCTGTTTGGTCTCGACCGCCTCGTTTGTAAAACGCGGCATTATGTAAAGTTTACATACATATTAAAATAGATGGGCTAGATGCACTAAACGATAAAACTACTTCATTAATTATAGGAAATGCTTATATGTATGTATTTTGGAAAGGCGCGTAGCACTTGGTTGGTTTTGCAAACAAAGAAAAAAAAATATATATATTTTTTTTTCTTTGTTTCGCTAATCAGTAGAAAAATATGCTATGCTCCGCGGCCAGTTCATTTTACGAGCTTGTTGGATCAGCCCTGAATTGAATCAAAGCTTTTTAAAGGCTTTTTAACCAGTTCTCCGATTGGACTAAGAAAAATAGAAATTAATGCATTCTTCTCGCGCAAGTATTTTGTTAATGCCTAAGGGCAAGGAGCCGTAAACCCGCGGCAAAAAAATATATATATAGCTCCGCGGGTAGGTGTCTGTTTTCTGGCCATAGCCAATTAAGGTGTCATGTTCATAATTCTTATGACATTTCACAACTTTATTTGGGGGCTATCATTCATTCAGGCTACTTTAAGCGGTTTAATTTTCAATTATCCGCTTAAAGTAGCCTGCGGTCCACAACCCATGTTTTTCCAAAGCTATTGTAAAAAAAAATATATATATATATATTTTTTGTAGCTTTTCGTATGAAATGAGATAGAAAAAAAAGCCAACAAAATGAGACTGTATATCATTGGTATTTTAGCGAAAATACTTGGAATAATAATACCCCTTTTACTAGGAGTAGCCTTCTTAGTTCTAGCCGAACGTAAAGTAATGGCTTCTATGCAACGTAGAAAGGGTCCTAATGTAGTGGGATTGTTTGGATTGTTACAACCTTTAGCAGATGGTTTAAAATTAATGATAAAAGAACCTATTTTACCAAGTAGTGCTAATTTATTTATTTTTATAATGGCTCCAGTAATTACATTTATGTTAAGTTTGGTTGCTTGGGCTGTTATACCGCGCGCCGTGCAAGGTGTTTTCGTCATTATGGGGCATATCCTGGTGCCCGATCTCTAGTCTGCGTCAATGGAGTAAATCACCCAGAGGTAGCGTTGCCGCAATGCGCGTGGAAAAGCATCTGGAAAACCAAGTCACAGGAGACCCCTATTTCAAAGGACGACTCGGGAGATACTGTTGGGGTTGATGAGGCTGACGAATCCGAATTACGTAGCTGCTGAACGACAGCATTCACCAAGCCAGCGGATAACGACTTGGTCCCGTAATCGGTTCTTTTGGTAGGTATAACGGAAGCCGAAGACGGAAAAAAATATATATATTTTTTTTTCGGGGGCATTCTCAATAAGGGAATAATACTATGCGGACATCTTACCTCGACAAACAGGTGAAAAGAGTCGAAGACGCAATCACGGGATCGACCTACTCTCTAGTGAGAGGGTCGGCGGAGCCGCTGTAGTAAGTGGATAGGGAAATCGAATAAGCCAGGTACTGAAGGGCGGCAGTCATGATTCGATGGTAGAGGGTGTAGCCCTTTCCTTGCCACAGATGTTGTGGTGAAGGCGGCGACGCTTCAACTCTTCTGAAAAGACGGGTTGGTCATAGCAGACACTCAAATGCTGCTACGATCTCATTCAATAAGTACCTCGTGAAGCGCGTCAATATATATATATATTTTGGTTGACGTGCTTTGGTAAATCAGTGGCGGAGAGCTTTATGATGGGAAACTGTCACGTATGGTTCGGAGGGCGGGGAAATCTCCGACCCCTACTTTTGATTATGGTATGGTATTGTCAGATTTAAATGTAGGTATACTTTATCTATTTGCTATATCTTCTCTAGGCGTTTATGGTATTATTACGGCGGGCTGGTCCAGTAATTCTAAATATGCTTTTTCAGGAGCATTACGATCTGCAGCTCAAATGGTTTCTTATGAAGTTTCTATCGGTCTTATTATTATTACGGTACTAATTTGTGTAGGTTCTTGTAATTTTAGTGAGATTGTAATCGCGCAAAAGCAGATATGGTTTGGTATTCCCTTGTTTCCTGTATTTATTATGTTCTTTATTTCTTGTCTAGCAGAAACTAATCGAGCTCCTTTTGATTTACCAGAAGCAGAAGCTGAATTAGTCGCGGGCTATAATGTAGAATATTCTTCGATGGGTTTTGCTCTTTTTTTTTTAGGGGAATATGCTAATATGATCTTAATGAGGTGTGGAGCTTTGCATCTGACATTCGTTGGGCTGCGGCCCTCTGCAGGAGCCAGTGTTCTTTTAAAGGGCCTTGTGCAGTAAACCCTTCCGAGCGATCTGAAGACTAGTAGGTCCCGCGAAGCTTTCGGAGAAGGGTAGCCTGGTGTGTCAGCACAACAACGAAACGCGAACCCATCGGACGACCTATCTAAGACTAGGGAGATACCCTAATGGGTACCTCGTAACTTTTCCCCAGACCTATACGTGTACCGAATGCTCATACGGGAAAGTGCGCTCCTAGGTCTGGAACCAGGGAGGGTTGCTGCGAGAAAACAGTTTTCGTGAAGTCTAGGGGGTGCGGACACACCTGCGCGAATTACAGGTGACAGCTACAAGGGTGGCGGGGGAAGGAAACGATACCCCATATCCGGGGATGAATGTAAACTCATTGAACAGGGATAATCATTCTGGTTCTGGGAGATAGAACTCACCAGCAGTAGTAGACATTAGTCTGAAAGTCGAGCGTAGCGAGCCTAAGTCACTAGGGCGCAAAGCGCAGCACCTATATTATTGCGGACAATAGACTACTACTACTCGCGTCCTATTATGAGCGAATCAAGTCTAAACCAAGCAGCTTGAAACTTGACGGAAAATAAATTTTTTCCGCTCTGTGCCGAACTCGGGCATCCATGCGAGGCCTTCGTGATTCGGAAACCTAGGCGTAGCGTTGGTTAAAGGGGATGAGACTCCAGATTTCCAGAACGGAGCCGTATGACGCGAGAGTGTCACGTACGGTTCTTTGAGAAGGGTGTCAATATCTATTATTCTCGGGCCCACGAAGCAGCACCCTTACTCTCCTAGTCTATGTACATTGCTCTTTCTAGGAGGTTGGCTGCCCATCCTAGATATTCCTATTTTCCATGTGATTCCGGGTTCTATTTGGTTTAGTATCAAGGTTCTTTTCTTTTTGTTTGTATATATATGGGTCCGTGCAGCATTTCCACGATATCGTTATGACCAATTAATGAGGCTTGGTTGGAAAGTATTCTTACCTTTATCATTAGCTTGGGTAGTTTTTGTATCTGGTGTTTTAGTAGCCTTTGACTGGCTCCCTTAATTCATTGAACAATTTCACTGCAGTGCAACTAAAAAATATATATTTTTAATTAAAAAAAACTCCGTTAAATAGTAGCTCGAAAATCAAATGAATTGATTAGAAGAAATATAAAATAATATATTTTATTCGTTCTATTAACTCCGTAAATGCAGGCTTTGAGCGTTCTAAAACGAAAAAAAAATATATATATATATATTTTTTTTTTATCTAAGGCCTTGTAATGATGGGTAAATCCTGCCCATGATGGATTGCGTTAATCATGAAGAACACGAAGTTTCCATGATCCGCGAAAACGAGAAAGCACGAAACATTAATATGGCAAGACGACTATCGATTCTTAAACAACCTATATTTTCTACATTTAACAATCATTTGATAGATTATCCAACCCCGAGCAATATAAGTTATTGGTGGAGTTTTGGTTCGTTGGCTGGTCTTTGCTTGTTCATTCAGATAATTACAGGCGTTTTTTTAGCTATGCATTATACGCCTCATGTGGATTTAGCTTTCTTAAGCGTAGAACACATCATGAGAGATGTGAAAGGCGGCTGGTTGCTTCGTTATATGCATGCTAATGGGGCAAGTATGTTTTTTATTGTGGTTTATCTTCATATTTTTCGTGGTTTATATTATGGAAGTTATTCGAGTCCTAGGGAATTAGTTTGGTGTCTTGGAGTTGTCATTTTACTTTTAATGATTATAACAGCTTTTATAGGATACGTACTACCGTGGGGTCAATTTGGCCCCTCCTTCTACTAATAGAAGGATAAAAAAACCCCACTAAATGCGGGAAACTCTTTATTACTAAGGTACTTTTCTTCTATGGAAGGCGCGAAATGGACGATTTTTGGTGGCGATCTCTATAATTTTAGCCTTGCTGTCTTGCGTGGGTTTAAATTCTAAGTAAAAATCCTTAGCATGTCATCATAGACAATCCGCAGGAAAACTCTTACTACACGAGAATAGGCATCTTCGGCCTTGGAAAGAATAGCATAGAGATTTCCTCAGAGACTACACGTGGGGTGCCTAGTCTATCATGGATCTTCGGCTAGGTAAATATATAGTCCCATTTCTCTCTAAAAAATCATGTCTATTTCATTCTAATGAATGAATGAATAAAGGCCTCCGGCCTATTGGAGTCTTATGGTCTATTTAAGCCGTATATTAAGATTTTATTTATAAGCCTTACTTAAGCAGCTTTGTAACCTTTTGCCATAACAGATCCAGGATATTTTAATAGGGTTTACTTTTAGTTTTGGCTCCGGGGATATTTAAGTAACACCCAATTTGACGAATAATAGTAAGGCCGAAGGCCCGCCAGTATCTAAGATTTCAAATCAAAACATTGGCTCGGCTAGTTTGAATTGCTTTTTATTTTCTTTCAAGGCAGTTAAGATAGTTTCTAAGAAAATTATTGACTATTCGACTCTTAAAGCATTAGCCTATTGGCCTATAAATGATAAAGTCAAAGAGCGCGCGGGCCTTATTCATACAAATAGTTTTACCAAAATACTGCAGAAAAAATTTCATATCAGGGCTATTTCTAGTAAAAAATACTTTAACTTGCTGCCTAATATTCTGAGTGAAATGCTGAAATGAAGAAAAACCGGTGGAGCCTGAAATCATTCATCTATAAAGTCTGAAAAGGGTGTAGAAAAGACATGGTTTGGGGGAATTTAGGCAAATGAGTTTTTGGGGAGCTACAGTCATTACAAGCTTAGCTAGTGCAATACCTGTGGTAGGAGACACTATAGTAACTTGGCTTTGGGGTGGTTTCTCGGTAGATAATGCCACCTTAAATCGTTTTTTTAGTCTTCATTACTTACTTCCTTTTATAATAGCTGCCGCTGCTATTATTCATCTTGCTGCATTACATCAATATGGCTCTAATAATCCATTGGGTATCAATTCTTCTGTGGATAAAATAGCTTTTTATCCCTATATGTACGTAAAAGATTTAGTATGTTGGGTAGCTTTTGCCATTTTTTTTTCTATTTTTATTTTTTATGCACCTAATGTTCTGGGGCATCCCGACAACTACATACCCGCGAATCCTATGTCAACTCCGGCTCATATAGTGCCAGAATGGTATTTCTTACCAGTTTATGCGATTCTTCGAAGTATACCTAACAAATTAGGGGGTGTAGCTGCCATAGGACTAGTTTTTGTGTCATTATTCGCTTTACCGTTCATTAACACATCGTATGTACGTAGTTCAAGTTTTCGACCAATTCACCAAAAATTATTTTGGTTGCTTTTGGCAGATTGCTTACTTTTAGGCTGGATTGGATGTCAACCTGTGGAAGCACCATATGTTACTATTGGACAAATTGCTTCAATTGGTTTTTTCTCCTATTTTGCTATCACGCCCATTCTCGGCGAATTAGAAGCTAGATTAATCCAAAATTCTAATGTTTGCGAGGACTTAAGTCCTCGCAAGCTTTCCCACATTTTTAAGAATTCAATTTATGTTGTGAAATGAAAAGCCATCAATTTATTAACCGTCTTATTACTAAATACCCGTATCCGGTTTTTACTCATTATTTTTTCATTAATTAGTGGTGTGTTTTCAATTGCCCCACTTTTCAAATCCATCATTGCACTTTGTGAAGATTAAGAAAAAATTATAGAGGATTTGGACAAGTATCCTTGCCGGGATTGCTCTAGCAATTACAGCGGATATTCCTGGAGTCTCCTAGGTCAATAATTCTGGACAGAAACTTCGTTTGATCCAGAATTATTGACCTAGGAGACTCCGCCGAAGTTTATCTGGCTATAGTTTACAAGAGATTTTGACCAACAGATTAAAATATAAAATAAAAGGAGAGGTTTTGCGCTGTGGTATCTTTGTACCAAATTTATTGGAGCTTACGCCCTGACTAAATAAGTTGTAGTAGAAGAGGTTATTATGGCCCAGGCGTGCCGCCGTCTTCTCTGTTCCATTAATTTTGTTTCGTCTATCTCTTTATGAATCTGCCGAGATTTTGCTGATTCCACATCAGATCCAGCTACGGCGCAAAAAACGTCTATGCCTAGAACGTATCAATTAGCTACTTTTATGCGCAGATTTATTATACTGGGAATTTTTCTAGTGGGCATATCTAATAGTTTTTTTGGTTTCGCTGGTCTTATTATAGCAAGCGCGTAATCATCCGAATAGTTGTCGTCTACTGTTTCCATTAAATTTGATGATTTACCACATTGCAAAATTTAATTGACTTCGTTAAGTCTTCCGTAAAAATTATCATTATATATTATGGTGTTGGCATGGCAGCGGCTATCAAAAAAGTTGTTTCTGGTATTAGAACCCCAGTCATCGAGGCTTTTGTAGCTTCTACAGCAATGACGGCCTATAGCAAAATAAAGTAAGTCATAGAGGCGTCTCGAAGCTTAATAAGTACGGCAATGCCCGGGCGACCGGCCTGCCCAATATCGTGCCCACATATATGCGCGGAAATAATATGATATGAGCTGTTGGTGTACCGCCCACCCAGCGAAGAAGCTTATCCCGGCCGAGTAACCGCTCCTGTAGACAGCCAGGATGAGTTAACAATAGCACGGCGCGCCTCCGGCTTTACTTGATAACAAATCGGTTAGAGCTTTACACGTATAGCGCCTTCGGCCCTTGGCGAGTTCACGGAATATATACTGTTTTTTCAGCTTATTTCAGTTTTTCGTATATTTCTATTTTACTTAATTGACGGTTTAGAAGAGATGCCATGAAAAAGTTTCATAGCATAGTCTCAAGATACAATATAACACGTAGAAGAAAAGAAATAAATTACTCTATTCGTTTCTAGGATCTTTTATACTGTACATTTATTGGCTGGTTGTTCACTTCGATTTTTTTTTGCTTCATGTTTTCCGGATTTATCAAGTTTACCAAGTTTACAAGCTCGAATCGGTTGAATTCGTAGCAGAGCACTCTGTAACATTTTAACATTTGCACTAGAGACTAAATGCTACATAACGTATTCACTGTGGGGCTCCCCAGCCCCAAACCCCAAATTTGCAGCTTTATATTCAGCCAATAATTTTCTCTGGCTACGCCCCTGCCCGCGCAAGTTAAAGGATGAAATACTTTTTAATGTAAGCTATACAAAGAATCTAAGTTTGGGCCTGAGACTTTCGTGAGCGAGTCCTTGGCTAATTAAGTCATTGAAAAGGCCGAAGATCTAAATGGCTGCAGTGGGTAAAGGCTTGAGACACGCAACAGCCCTTCGGCCTTTGTAAATTCTGCCAGATCACATCAATAAAGTAAAATGTCCAAGATCAGCAAAGCTCCCAGCTTTTAGACAGCGCCTTCGGCCCTTTGTAATACTAAAATATGCTTCGCCCTTTAACTCATGTTCTAATGTGTTTACTTCCTAGAAAAAAAGAGACGATTTGTGGATAACCAATCGTTTTTCAAATCTCTGATAGCTACTTTACCAAAATGGATACATCAATTTCAAAAATCAAAACATGAAAATATATTATATACCAATCCTGATTACCTATTTCAATTATTATGGTTTTTGAAATATCATACCAATACACGTTTTCAAGTCTTGATTGATATTTGTGGAGTTGATTATCCTTCTCGAAGACAAAGATTTGAAGTAGTTTATAATTTACTAAGGGCGACCGCGAAGTAACCGAATAAAGTGCTCATTCGTTTTTTGGTACGAATGAGACGTTGTAGAAGTCTGCAACGAAACGGGCACGACTTATTTGACGGATATACCGCTAGAGACACCCAACGGAACGAACTTCCAATGGGGAACATAGCCTGTCGTGAAAGGGGATCACAGGGAATAGCCAACCCATAGGCGATACCCGACCGTGTCTTCGAAACGCAGTTGAACGGGGAAAAAAATTTATTTCTTTTTTTTCATTCGTGAACGTGAGGTGTAGGTGGGATATTAGCCCGGGCGCATTAGGCAAGACTCAAATAAAGTATCACAGCGTCTTCTTCGTACGACGGAGCTTAGTGACGATCGTACCAGGACAACCAAGGAACCAAGATCCCCAAAAGTTTTTTTTTTTTTTCGCTATGCTCATGAAAATTGAAGTAAAGGGCGAAGCTTCAAAGGCACAGCACTTGAGGGTATCTAAAACACCTGAAGCGCACTGCGCGAAGATGCCCAAGAGCATCCAATTACGAGCATTCGGTGGAACCGGTGAACCATGCATTTTTCTAGATAGAGATGCGTGGGACAGAGGGCTCGTAGTACCTGCCTACTCGCTTCAAAACGGACCCTACAAAAAAGGGAAAGCGCTGTCATAGTATGACGGAGGGGAAGGAGCCTAAATCGACGTACCCCCTCCTAGCCGGGGGGTACGTTGCGTACTCAAGCAGCATGAAGAGATCGGGATTGAGCTTGGAGGAGACTAAGCAGTTAAAAAAAATATATATTTTTTTGCTGCTTCGACATATTCTGATTGGCTGCATTTTTTTCAGAAACATTGTCATAAAGAGCAGTTCCAGACAGAAAACCTTTTTCGGCTCATAATAAAAGGTATCAATTTGTGGATTACCGCCCAAAAAAAGCTTTCACCTAATCCAGGTTTGAAGAATGGTGCTTATAGGAAAACTACTATATGCGGCACTTTGAGCAAAGTATCATAAACAATGGAGGACTAAGTAATCCACTTCCAATTTCGTTTTGAAGCAAAAAACGCTAAAAGCGTGCAGCAAATAATTTATTTTTTTTATGTAGCTTTCCTCGGCCACACTGCGATACATAGAGCCAAAATTGAAACAGTAGGAAACCTCGGTCTAAGCCATCCGCAAGCGTGCGTTCACAGATTATTTTACTATTGGAGTAATTGGTCCGCGAGCTCTGGCAGAAAAGATACTTGATTTGGTTACATGAGTTATTGAAGTGCGGCTTTAGCTTAGACTTAACCCGGGTAGGAACCTAATAACCTGAACCAAAATTAATAAAATTTATTTCCTTGGATATCTTATTAGTCGCAATTCAGAATATACCTACAAGTTTTGACAACAATACGGCGGCAATTAGATAATATATAGAATCCATAAATCTGGTGGGCTTAGCTTACTTGTCAATATGTGTAAAATGATAAACCGTCTGGCGGTTTTATGATAAATTAAGTAACCCGAAACCCTGTTTTGCTTACTCTTAGTATCCTTAAAGCTATTCGGTAGTGCGCGTTAACCTCCACTCTACCTTGCCCTGCCAATTATTAGCATCTGGCAAACTCTACAAACCCATGTATAAGGCACCGCGCTTAAGCTACATACTACATATCTCATTGGCTAAAACATATGCGAATTAGGCACCGCGGCTAAAAGAGGCAAAGCCCGCTCGAATTGCATAACTCATTTGCTTACAAAAGTTATCACAATGAGCAATACGAGGGCGCAGCACCTCCGGGAGTCATATATGCTGCTAGTTTTTGCTATAATGCAAGGCCACGGGTGCTCCATGTATGTAAAAAATAAATTATTTCGCCGGGAAAGCCCACGCTTAAAGCCATATGATTACGAACAACCTTAGCTGAACTTGAGTTGGAGAGCCGTGTGATAGGTAACTATCTCGCACGGTTCGGAGAGCACTTTATTATATCGAGAGAGTGCATAGGGAAACTGCGGCTCTGCGATGGAATTCTTGACTCTATGTATTCAATATAACTCACGCATTCGTGTACAAACCAGTGTGGACGAAATAACTCCAATTTGTTCAGCAGTCAGTATATTTCCGTCAGCCGGCTGGTGGGAGCGAGAAGTTTGGGATATGTTTGGTGTTTATTTTTCTAATCATCCTGATTTACGCCGTATATTAACAGATTATGGTTTTGAGGGTCATCCATTACGGAAAGACTTTCCTTTAAGTGGATATGTGGAAGTACGTTATGATGATTCAGAGAAACGTGTGGTTTCTGAACCTATTGAGATGACTCAAGAATTCCGCTATTTTGATTTTGCTAGTCCTTGGGAACAAAATTTGCGTAGTAACAAATCAAGTAAAAAGTAAAGAATTTTTGCTTACAGCCATCTGGATAATATTCAATTTCGTAGTAATTGCATGCTCGGCTCAGTTCTATGGCATGCTGAATAATCCGCTTTGCCTGTTCGAACCAAACTCGGTCTTTCCGATCTGAAACAGCGGGAGTGTTGACCTTTTGTGAAAACGCCGCGCTCGGGTGATGGGAATTCAAAAGAATAAAGTGGGCCTCCGCTACTTCATTGGCTCGATGGAAGAGAGAAAGGTGGAGAGAAAAAACTAAAAAAAAAATATACAAATGCCCCAAAATTTTTTCTCTATTTTGCCTTTTATCTTCCTCTTACGCTTTATTAGCTTGAAAGAACTTGGCCAATGAATGCCCCCCCCCCTTCGCGTCTTAATCTATCATTTAAGATGATAAATTGGACACAATCTGAAGGTTCAGATTGTGGAATTATTTAATTTATTGGTAGAAGGTTTTATTAATTTATGAACAAATTAACTGGAAATAAGTTGGCTGGAGCAGAACTATCTACATTATTAGAACAAAGAATTACCAATTACTACACCAAATTGCAAGTGGATGAGATCGGTCGAGTGGTATCAGTTGGAGATGGAATTGCACGTGTTTATGGATTAAACAAGATTCAAGCTGGAGAAATGGTTGAATTTGCCAGCGGTGTGAAAGGAATGGCTTTGAATCTAGAAAATGAGAATGTAGGAATTGTTATATTTGGTAGTGATACTGCCATTAAAGAAGGAGACATTGTCAAGCGCACTGGATCTATCGTGGATGTTCCTGTAGGAAAGGCCTTGTTAGGTCGTGTGGTTGATGCCTTAGGAGTACCTATTGATGGAAAAGGTGCTTTAAGCGCTGCAGAACGAAGGCGTGTAGAAGTTAAAGCTCCCGGTATTATTGCACGTAAATCTGTGCACGAACCCATGCAAACAGGATTAAAAGCAGTAGATAGCCTGGTTCCTATAGGTCGTGGTCAACGAGAACTTATAATAGGAGACAGACAAACCGGAAAAACTGCTATCGCTATTGATACCATATTGAACCAGAAGCAAATCAACACACAGGGCACCTCCGATAGTGAAAAATTGTATTGTGTGTATGTAGCGATTGGACAGAAACGTTCAACTGTGGCACAATTAGTTAAGATTCTTTCAGAAGCCGGTGCTTTAGAATATTGCATTATTGTAGCAGCTACTGCTTCGGATCCTGCTCCTCTGCAATTCTTGGCACCATATTCAGGTTGCGCTATGGGAGAATATTTTCGAGATAATGGAATGCACGCATTAATCATTTATGATGACCTTTCAAAGCAATCAGTGGCATATCGACAAATGTCATTATTATTACGTCGACCACCAGGTCGTGAGGCGTTCCCAGGAGATGTTTTCTATCTACATTCTCGTTTATTAGAAAGAGCCGCTAAAATGTCAGACCAGACTGGTGCAGGTAGCTTGACTGCATTACCTGTAATTGAAACACAAGCTGGAGATGTATCTGCTTATATTCCTACCAATGTTATTTCCATTACAGATGGACAAATCTTTTTGGAAACAGAACTTTTTTATCGTGGAATTCGACCTGCTATTAACGTAGGATTATCTGTAAGTCGTGTGAGCGGGGTGAGATCTACATGGGATCGCTGGAGTTGGAAAGCTCTGCGTAGGATCCCTCAGCGCGTAATCTGCCTTATCCGATCATAACTGGGTCGAAAGCCGGTAAGTCAGAAACTAACTATCGGAAGTTCAGGAAAACAAACCTCGATGATGGTCGCCTTACTCTCAAAGGGAAGACACCCAGGATTCTACCTGCGTGAACTTGGGATATGTGCCGTCTGCAGCATGAGTACTTCTACTACACGAGAAGGAAAAGGGGAACCCTGCGTCGGAAAATACACGAACTCCACGGCGATGAACGGGTCAACCAAGGCTCTACAAATCGTTAAATACCTAGAGGGAACTTCCGATGGGAATCCGGACCTATTCACGAGGAAAGGCCGCGATTCGTACGGTCCCGGTGGAACCACCACAAAAACTTACGAGGGGGAAACCTCGTTGGTTCGGCGATGGATAGAACTGAGAATCAGGAAAGTCCTGCTTCTCCTGCCGGGTTGGGGCTGCAGCCGATCGAATTCGGGAACTGGAACCTAACGCCGACGGAAAATATCGGAAAATCATCGACATAATAACTGACCCACATGCGCTCATAGCAGCGTACCAACGCATTAAATTTAAACTCATAAAAAAGAAGGGAATGACGAATGGGAGATTTTCCAGAAAGGAAATCTACCTCTTATCCGCGTTAATCGGAGATGGTTCGAGCACATCGCAGAACAACTGCGCGCGGGGAAATACCCCGCGAAACAAGTAAACATCCCAAAATAAGCAAAACCCGAGGAGACAAGACCGCTTACGATGATCAGCGCTAAAGATCAGATAGCCATCAAGGCGGCCTTTAAGCTCACGTCATAAGACTTAAGCAAAGGCTATAAGACTGCTAGGGAAGGGAGTGATGCTGCACAGTTCCGGGATAATGAACTAGCGTTCAATAGGAAGCAAATCCTTTTGCGTGCTTAACATTTTTTTCAAAAAAGTACACACGGGCAAAGTATTGATGATTTTATTGTCCTCGTCTACAAGTTACGGGTTTCGGGAGAAGGGAGCCGTGTGATAGGCAACTATCGCGCGCGGTTCTTTGAGAGGGAGCCGGGTTCTATATCCTGTGCTAGCGCCTAGAGATGGGCGCGAACCCTACTCTCGAGGTTCTGCGGCTCAGTTGAAAGCTATGAAACAGGTATGTGGTAGCTTAAAACTAGAATTAGCGCAATATCGTGAAGTAGCCGCTTTTGCTCAATTCGGTTCAGACCTTGATGCTGCTACTCAGTATTTATCAAATCGTGGGGCTAGGCTAACAGAGGTTCTTAAACAACCACAATATAGCCCAATTCCTATTGAAAAACAAATAGTGGTTATTTATGCAGCTGTCAAAGGTTATTTAGATCAAATTCCTATTTCGAGCATTAATCAATATGAACATGAGCTTTTGAAGTCTATAGACCCAGATATACTTTCTGCTATCGTACAACAAAAAAACATTACTGAGCAAATTAACAGTCAACTGGCTGCCTTTCGTCAAAAATTTACACAGAGCTTCTTAGCAACTCATTAAGTTTAAAAAAATTCAACTAAAAAAAAATTTTCAGGCCGCTGGTTTTGTTTCCGTGCTTCCGGGTGGAGGGTGAAAGCGGCCAGGGCGCAGCCAATTTTTTTTTTTTTCGCCCTCTGGCTACGCCCCTAGTAAGGCTTCGTCATACGAGCGGAGCTCAAACCCCTCCATCCCCACATTAACAACATGTAGATTTGGAGAAAACAGGAACGCAACAAAACATTAACAAAATCGGGCCAGGAACGCTTATTTGTAGAATGTACTATTTGTAGGTTCTGTAGGTTTTTACTGCGTAGACGATATTATTAGATATTATTTACGTATGGCGTAGCCGGCAAAGATAACTGGGTGACCCAGATTAACTATGGCCTTCGCCTCTAATGCATCTGGCTCTAATCTATTAATCTCGCGCTTAGATAGATTAATGCATCAGTCTGGCGCTTTTCACTTTCTGGCGCTTAGAGGCTGCAAGTGATGAATGTGTGGGCTGCAAATTATGCATGTGTGAGCGTTAACAAAAACAATATATATTACATGGCTCCAGTCGTCTCAAGTCTATTGCTCCGCAACAATTTTTAAAATGAATCAATCATCAAAATGATTGATAGCTACCTGCACCAAATTATGGCTGGTGTAATCAGGAGAAAAGGGATTCGAACCCTTAACCTGTGGTTTTGGAGACCATTGTTCTACCATTGGAACTATTCTCCCAAAAAAAAGTGGTTCTTGGTTTATGGAATTTGCACCTATTTGTGTCTATTTAGTAATAAGTTTGCTATTTTCTTTGATCTTAATCGGCGTTTCCTTTCTATTTGCTTCTTCTCCTAATTCGGCTTATCCAGAGAAATTGTCAGCTTACGAATGCGGTTTTGATCCTTTTGATGATGCCAGAAGTCGTTTTGATATACGATTTTATCTCGTTTCTATTTTATTTATTATATTTGATTTGGAAGTCACCTTTTTATTTCCTTGGGCAGTTTCTCTTAACAAGATTGGTTTGTTCGGATTTTGGTCTATGATAGTATTTTTATTGATTTTGACGATTGGATTTTTATACGAATGGAAAAAGGGCGCTTTAGATTGGGAGTAACCCGGCAATTTCTGAGCTTGCAAAACGATAAAAGCAAAAAAAAATATTTTTTGCTTTTATCGTTTTGCAAGCTTTTAGTATTCCTTCCATCGCTGCGTAAACGAAATGGGATAAACCTCGATAAGTAGGCATAATAAGTCGTTTATTAACTTTTGAGCTCTCGGAGCCTTTTGTTGGCGTAGCCAACAAAGTGCAGCCCGCGGCAAGAGAGCCCGTAAGGCCGCACTGGCTCTCTGATGAAATTGACTAAGAGGATGCTGCGACGTCAAACGAATCGAGCAAGGCGCTGCCAAATTAGTTTGTTTTCGTGCGTTTGATTTTTTTTGTTTTGCTTGGCAGTTTACTATTTTTACCCTATTGGGTGGAAAATAGTAAAGCGTTTCGCGGAACAATGATTGTTTGTTCCCGTACAGTGAATGCTTAAAAATAATAGAATAGATCTTTTTGCGATGGGGGAAGCCCGAAAAAGCGGCTGGGAGGGTTCGCACAGCGAATGAAAGGTGAAGGTAGCTTTGCGAGGCTACTTTTTCCTCTTGCCAAAGAACTTCTGAATAATATGCTTCGCTTCCCCCGCGCTCTTTCCAACAAAATGAAAAAAAGAGACATTATATATTAATAATTACATAGTATACTCAATTATATACAATCAATAAAGGCCAATAAAGGCCGCAGGGCGCGTCAACAAGACCTACCTTTTTTGATGTTTTGTGCTATATAATAAAAGAAAAAAGTGCTAATAGATATTTTTATTCTTATTTGAAAAAAAAAGAAATATTTTTTTGCTATGCTTTTTATCTTTAAGCCTTACGTTCCTACTTTCGGGTCCGACCTTTTTTTTATCCGTATTACTTTATTAACTATAGGCTGGAGGAACCACTTTGGTGGCGTAGCTGTGAAAGATCAATTTAGGTGATGTGCAATAAAATAAAGCGTCAAGCAATTGATAAAAAGTGAACACCTTTAATAAAAAATAAACTAATCATGATGTGTTTTTTTCTAATTGATTATTTAGCACATTAGGGTAATTAGCTCAGTTGGTAGAGTGCCTCGTTTACACCGAGAGAGTCAGCGGTTCAAGTCCGTTATTACCCAAGGGTTTTCATTATCCATGATTATAAATTGAATCTAGCGTATGAATAAATTTACTAATTTGATTGATAATGTTAGAACCGCGATAATAGAAAAAAGGGAAAAAAAACAAGCCCGCTTTATTCGCACGGCGAATGAGAGCTTATTGTTTTTCGAAAAAGAATAACACAGTTGAAGGAAACATAAGAAAGTGGCAAACCAAAGCAAAAAAGCGGTAATATATATTATCGCTTTTTCGCTTTGCTTATTGTTGGGCCAACTAAAGCAGAAAACGCCATGCATTTTCTTAGTTTATGGTACAATCTGAACTATAAGATGGTCATGAGAAAAAATATATATATATATTTTGTTTTACTGTGGACATTTAAAAGGTGCCCTGGTTCCATACGGCCCCACTAGCATAGCGAGTAGAGGCCGAAGCGCTTCGGACTTATTGGCCATTACTGCGTAATTGTCCCAACGCATGCAAGGCCACAGCTCAGTTAACCGCGAAGAAGTGCCTTTCAGTGCAAAGCAGAGAGCCGCGCAGCCATTAGACTTGTGGCTTCGCTTGAACGATACTTTTGTTTTCATTTTCGGATTTCTACTGACGCACGTAGCCAGTAGAATGGAAAGATCCCGATGAATCATCGTAGATGATTCATTATGTTTGGGAAAATAGCTTAGTTGGTTAGAGTGCTGGTCTGTCACGCCAGAAGTCGCGGGTTCAAATCCCGTTTTTCCCGGTAATTTTTCGATTTAAAAATGAATTATTATCAAATCAGTTTAGAAAGAGAGATATATATCTCTCTTTCTAAACTGGTAACTGAATCAGTTAAAATTTTTTTTTTTATCGAAGTATGGCTGAAAAAGCATACGATGCAATATGATTCAATTTTACAGGGCGTAGCCCCTATTCTACCCGCGTTCAAAAGTAATCCCGAGGTGTTAAACTTTGAGGACAATGTAATGATGGTTGGGATTACATACTAAGCTAATGCTAGAGTAAAGAAATTAAAAAAAAAATTATGCTATGCGGATGAATAGTGCAAAGAACTAATAGAAAGACCTTGTCAAAAAGAATAACACAGTTGGCGGAACCTATGATATTCTATATAGAACATAGGTTAAGGATCGCAATAGTTGGTGCCCCGAGCGGGAAGCCAGCGATGTTATATCTCTTATGATGAGATAGAAAGATTTACTGCGCCTTCTTTGCTCTGCCCTTGTGCTATTCAATATAGCAGTTCCCGGGGACGGACAAATACTGATAATGAGATTTTCATCCTAGCAAAGCAGATAAGCATAAGCTTATAAAAGTGTCGAACAGACCGCAGGGCCGAAGGCTTCTTACACTTAACTTCCCACAATAAATAGTGTCATACATAGGACATCTTCTAGTAGCCAATGAGTGCCCCCATTACTTCTGCAGGTTAACATGGTTAGTAGGTTGCGTAAGTCGTATGCGGGCGCAAAGCGCAGCACATGTGGTTTTGACCGGGGGAAAAAGCATGAGAGGGCCCGCCCATCCTGACAAATACAACAATACTGTATCATGGGTTCAAATCCCATTTTCTTTGTAGGGGACGTAGTTCAATTGGTAGAGCGCATGTTTTGCAAGCATGAAGCTGTCGGTTCAACTCCGATCGTCTCCAAATAAACAAGTGATATATTATGAAAAAGCAGTATATATAAGTGCTTGAATGAATTACGCTTTATAATAGCTGCAGGAGATCTCGTTATGCTTGGCACTTTATTAAGTTGGCTTTGGAAAAAAGAATCTGAAGACCAAACTGAATAATTTGTAATAAAACGTGTTAAAGGTAAAGATGGAGGACACTACGCGTTCTCCTAATGCTGGCAAGATAAATATTTGGCTGCGCTCTATCCTCGAGTAGAGAATTGGCGCCCTAATGCATGCCGCGCGCAGCAGTGCCCTCGCATTTCTTTTTCTTGTGTCTTGCTTGGCAAAGCTACTTTTCTGTTTCACGGGATTTTTCTTTAATAATACAAACAGTGGTTATATATTGGCCTGCGTAGCTCAGATGGTAGAGCATTCCCATGGTAAGGGAAAGGTCTCCGGTTCAAGTCCGGTTGTAGGCTCTGTGAAAAAAAAAATGATTAAATATGGCTAAAACCAAACAAATCAAAAATTTTACTTTGAATTTTGGACCTCAACATCCTGCTGCTCATGGTGTTCTACGATTAGTATTAGAAATGAATGGAGAAGTTGTAGAACGCGCGGAACCGCATATTGGATTACTTCAGTGCGGCATGAAGCCGCTGACGCCGAGTCGGCATATCCTATGCCGCTAGCTATGTCCTGCTTGTTCCCCACCACGGGTGGCGCGTGGAGGCAACTTCCGCGTCATAAGCACCGGGCAAAAGGCGTTTTGTCGGGCAACTCAAGTGAGGCAAATCGCTCAGGGGAAAGGAGGGAGAAGGTCGTGAAGGTGGCCTCGTTATCCACACTAGAGGTCTCGACAGAGATGAGTAGGGGGACGCCGAGTCCCCCACTGCGGTTGACTTACAAGCCGACCATTGGGCTTTCTTGGAGACAAGAACGCGTCGGCGGGTCCTGGAGTACCCGTCAAGGGCGCACGCGTATTCCCGCGGGGTGATTATCACGACCAGCCCCTCTGCATCTCGGCACAGCGGAACGTGTAACCGGCCTGGGGTCCCATTTCAACCGCCAATTTATCGTTCTTACAATGGGTAGGCTAACCACAAGGTACAAACCAAAACCTTAGGTCGGGTAGGACGGCACTACTGGCAAATACTATCTAGCGAAGACACGAGTCGTAAGGGATAAGGCTTACGTCAAAAGCATACGGGAAAATTATAGCAACGGAGAAACCGGAAGAAGAAACCGGTAGAGCTGCCAGAGCATAACCGGAAGGTCAAGCCAGGGAGGCCGGGTCATTTAACGGAAATGGAAAGGTTCAAATCAAAGCTGAAGGAGGAAGTGAAATGGGTAGCTCGTAGGACCCCACTGTGGTTGAAGCGCAAGGCCATGGGGCCAAAACCGCGGGTTAAGGATACGACGATAGCGCTGCTTAAACTTCATGGAATTCCATGAACTGGAAAAAAAGCAGTCTCAAATTTGCGCATGCACATTTCCAAGCTACCAAGCCGGCTGCAGAGCATAGCATATATATATATTTTTTTTTGCAGGCTTCAGGCTTTTTTTCTCGAATCTTGGGCCACCTGTAATAAATGGCACGAGCCGTATGCGAGGAGACTTGCACGTACGGTTCTTAGGGGGGTTCCGGCCGAAAGATCGGCGCCTACCCGACTAGAGGCACAGAAAAATTAATCGAGTATAAAACTTATCTTCAAGCTTTACCTTATTTTGATCGTTTAGAGGGCGACCGCGAAGTCACCGAATGAACTCCTCCAGAATGGAGGTGCTGCAGAAACCCGCGGCAAAACAGATACGACTAATCAACATATAGAATATGGCGACGACAACAGCATGTCGTAAAAGGAGATAACTGGGAATGGCCAACCCTTGGCTGTATCTTCAACTGCATCCTTGAGTGGCAGTTAAATGGAAAGTATCATGAATGAGAGATGCCAGCGGAATGATCACCTGGGCGCGCTGGGCTAGAAGGACAATAAGCTTCCCTTAGCAAGACACCAAAGTAAGGCAAAATATTTTTTTTTGCTGCCTTTAAGTTTTTTGAGTGCAGCCTCCCCCTACGACGTCTTTCCTTGTGTGTCAAAAATCTAAAGCGAGTACACCGGAGATAGAAACAGAAACTAGGATTCAATATGAATATGGCAAAGCATCTGAAGCATAACTACACACTCATACGATCTTATAAAGAGATAGGAGCATTCGGTGGAACCGGTGAACCATGCATTTTTCTAGATAGAGATGCGTGGGACAGAGGGCTCGTAGTACCTGCCTAACCTTTGCTTCGAGAACCATGTAAACGAAGAAAGGAAGTGCTGCTGTAAAGCAAAAGGAAAGGGACCTAAGTCGGCGGACTGACGCCGCGCACTTGAGCAGTTCGGAGAAGACCAGCCTACTCCATACTCTTTGCAAATTAAGCCAGAATGCGCGACTTCCAAAAAACGAAGGAAGTCTGTGAATATTTGGTTCGTTCGCTAGCGCATAAACCAGGCAGACGCTTTATTCAAACCAAAGCTTTATCATCCAAAAGCGAAAATACTTCTGAAGTCGAAAACTCAACCATTATGACGCTGCGCTCCTGGCCTGCTTATTTAAAACCTAAGGGTAACTCAAGTTAGAGAGCCGTGTGATGGGTGACCATCTCACACGGTTCGGGGAGCACTTTATTATGTGATGCGAGTGAATGTATACAGCATAGCCGGTATCAATTAAATTTTGACTCTATTTATGTTTCTATGATGGCCCAAGAACATGCTTATTCTTTAGCTGTAGAGAAACTTTGTAATTGTGAGGTACCATTACGAGCTCAGTATATACGAGTGTTATTTTGTGAAATAACTCGAATTTTAAATCATTTACTTGCTTTAACTACTCATGCTATGGATGTGGGAGCATTAACTCCGTTCCTGTGGGCCTTTGAAGAGCGAGAAAAACTTTTAGAATTCTATGAAAGAGTTTCAGGAGCCAGGATGCATGCCAGTTACATACGACCAGGCGGAGTTGCACAAGACATGCCTTTGGGCTTAAGTGAAGATATTTTTCTATTTACACAACAATTTGCTTCTCGTATTGACGAAATAGAAGAAATGTTGACCAACAATCGTATCTGGAAACAACGATTAGTTGATATTGGTACTGTCACTGCACAGCAAGCTTTGGATTGGGGATTCAGTGGTGTAATGTTAAGAGGCTCAGGAGTATGCTGGGATTTGCGAAAATCAGCACCTTACGATGTTTATAACCAATTGATTTTTGATGTACCCGTAGGTACCAGAGGAGATTGTTATGACCGTTATTGTATTCGTATTGAAGAGATGCGACAAAGTATTCGAATCATTATGCAATGTCTTAATCAAATGCCTAGTGGCATGATTAAAGCGGATGATCGTAAGCTATGTCCTCCCTCACGATCTCAAATGAAACAATCCATGGAATCTTTAATTCACCATTTTAAACTTTATACAGAAGGTTTTTCTGTACCAGCTTCTTCTACCTATACCGCAGTAGAAGCACCTAAAGGAGAATTTGGTGTGTTTTTAGTCAGTAATGGAACCAATCGTCCTTATCGTTGTAAAATAAGAGCACCTGGTTTTGCTCACTTACAAGGGCTCGATTTTATGTCCAAACATCACATGCTATCAGATGTTGTTACCATAATTGGTACTCAAGATATTGTTTTTGGAGAGGTAGATAGATAGAACTACTATTTCATTTCACAGGTAGGACCCTAGCTTTATCGAGCCAGAAAATATTTTTTCCGCCAAACTCAGAACGTTGCTGAATCATCTATGATGACTCATCAACATAGCTTGCGGGGAAGTATATACATAGCGAATTGCTACGGAATGCACTATTTTTTTTAAGGCTTCCTGAGCTATGCACTTTTTTGTTCGTTTTGCGAACAAAGGGCGCAGAGGGTGCCTTGGCGCTTTTTTCCTTCATGCTTTTCGGGTAAGTAGATAAAATAAGCTTGCAGAGGTCACAGAGCGCAGTAAAAAAAAAAATATATATATATATTTCATTCTGCTGTCTGCTTTATCCTTGGCATAGCGAATGACAGGGCCGGGTGGAACGATGAAAGCGCCCGCGGCCCATCAGGATTATGGCATTACGTAGGAATGCCATAAAAAAATCACTAATTTAATTATGTAACGACTAAGTAAAATGCATCATTATTAAATCTTTTGAGAATGCAAGCCTAGGGCACCTGCTTGCTACACACAAAATTGAATCGCTTAAAAAAAAGATCTTATATACAAAAAACAATCTAAAATGAGAATACATGGAAAAAAGCTAAAAAAAAGCGCGAGAAGGGCGCAGCAACTCTATGATCTACTCGCAGTTCAATCCATCTTATTATAAGATGATAGCAAACCTTGCTGCAGGCGATCAATCATCGTAGATGAGACATTGATACAAATAAAAAAGGCAAATACACCATGACACTAAAACAATTAACTTTTCGTTTAAAAAAAAAGTCTGCTGGCAGAAATTCATCAGGGCGTATTACCGTTTTTCATCGAGGGGGTGGATCAAAGCGATTGCATCGAAAAATTGATTTTCAACGGAGCACTTCGTCTATTGGCCTTGTACAAAGAATCGACTATGATCCTAATCGTTCTTCTTGGATTGCTTTAATACGATGGCTTGAAGCAATGAAACAACCAGAGGCAGCCAATGGTCAAACAGAAGAAAACGCTTGGCGTTTTTTCGGTCGAAGAGAAAAAAATCTTTTTTTTTTCGGCCTCTTATTTTCGTTTTCTTCTCTGTCCAAGAAAGCCCAGAGAAGAAATTACGTTTTTTTCTCCGCCCTTTTTTCCTTAAAGGCAAAGAGAGAGGCTGCAATTTTAGGCCCTTTCGGTAGCTTTCTTGATTTACCTAGGATAGCTTTAGCCGGGGCAAAGCCCCCTTTCTTTGCTTCGCGAATGAAAGACTTCGGAGAACATAATACGTTTTTCAGAAGTGAAGGCGGAAGGTGGAAAACGCATAGCGGGGTGCAAAGAATCGAACGCAACAAAGCGCTTTCTTGGAGAACCAATATATTTTTTTCTTTTAAACCTAAGAATAGCGAAGAAGAACCGATGGTTGAAGCGGGCAAAGTAGATCGTGCACCTTTCACTTATATATTAGCTAGTGATCAGTTAGAAGCTGGCAAAACGGTAATGAATTGTAATTGGTCTAAACCTTCGACTTCATTCGACCAACATAACTCTTCGCATAATTTGCTAGCCCATAAGGACCTTCAGTTCCAAAACCATTTTGTTCACACAACAAATGAAGGCCAAAGGTCCCTTAGGGTGGAAGAGCCCGCGCGGCATAGTCAGGCTGCTTCTTGGCTACGCCCCCCCGGGGGCGTAGCTTCGAGCGAGAATAAAAACATACATGATTCATATTATCAAATGGTAGGAAATTGCGTATCATTGGCTAATATACCTATAGGCACATGGATACATAATATTGAATGGAATCCAGGGCAAGGCGCAAAGTTGATTCGAGCTGCAGGGACCTTTGCTCAAATAATTAAGAAATTCGAAAATACACCACAATGTATTGTGCGATTACCTTCAGGTGTTGACAAACTCATAGATTCCCGATGCCGAGCTACTGTCGGTATAGTGTCCAATCTTCATCATGGTAAACGTAAGCTTGACAAAGCGGGACAAAGCCGATGGTTAGGCAGACGTCCCATTGTTCGGGGTGTTGCTATGAATCCGGTGGATCATCCTCATGGAGGAGGTGAAGGACGCACGAAAGGAGGTAGACCTTCGGTATCACCTTGGGGAAAGCCCGCCAAAGGTGGATTCAAAACAGTAGTAAGAAAACGCAAAAATTAGTTTATGACACGATCTGTATGGAAAGGCCCTTTTGTGGATGCTTGCTTGTTCAAGCAAAAAAAGATCAGATGGAAAATTTGGTCACGTAGATCTTGTATTTTGCCTCAATTTGTTGGTTGCTATGCACAAATTTATAACGGAAAAGGTTCTGTTGGTTTAAAAATTACTGAAGAAATGGTTGGTCATAAATTTGGAGAGTTTGCTTCTACACGGAAACCTTCTTCCTCTGGGAAGAGAGCTTCGCCCTCAAAAACAAAAATAGAACAAAAAAAAAAGGTACGATAGTGAACTATGGCGCAAAAAATAAATCCGATTTCAGTCAGACTGAATCTGAATCGTAGTTCAGATTCAAGTTGGTTTAGTGATTATTATTATGAAAAATTGTTGTATCAAGATATAAATTTTAGAGATTACTTTGATTTAATACGTCCACCTACGGGAAAAACGTTTGGCTTTCGTCTCGGTAAGTTTATTATTCATCATTTTCCTAAAAGGACATTCATTCACGTATTTTTTTTGGATCGACTTAGCCGATCAAGACACACAGGCCTTGGAGCAATACAATCGGTCAAGCTGATTAGGCGTATTGACGACGCTACAGAGATACAGCAAAAAGAAGTAAAGATTCGGCGCTATGGATACGATGATAGGTTACCATCAATGCACGAAATCGATCAATTACTTCGAATCAGCGGTTGGATGGCCTCCAAAAAATCTATTTCTTTGAGGAACGATGCCTTTTTGGAGAATGATGACAAAAAAATGTCAGAAAAAAGCTATGCATTTTCTCGTTTTGGCTCTTTGCGTCAAATTAGCGATGTATTTCCACAGACCATTTTCGCAGCTATGCGTGCTCCCTTAAATCATTTGGTTATGCAATACTTCTTTCATCCAAAGAACCAAATTCAATTTGATCCTCTTGTTAACATAGTTTCCGATTTGGCGGCACGGAGCATAATTGAAAGATATATGACGGAGGAAGCAAGAAAGAAAGAGGACAGCTTGAAAAAAAGAATGCATTCTATTCTCTGGAATAAAAGCATTTGTTCGAAAAAAGAAGGCTTAACCTATATGGACAAAACCGCGCAAGGCTCCTATGCCGAAGCCTTACGGGGTTCTACCCACTTCATCCGCTTGGCGAATGAAGTGGGTTTTGCGATAAAAAATAGACCCGAGATTTCTCCTAACATCCAAACGGCTTATTCAGTTTGGCTTTTCTCTGAAAATATTAATTCCGGAAGGACAGAGATGCGTAGCGCAGAAGAGCTTTTAGCTCTGCGCACGGCGCTCCCCAGCTTTGCCCGGGCACTAACGTTCCCATATCAAAATGCCCTCCACTGCTTGCGCAAACAGAGCCTTTTAAGGCTTTGTTTTCAAATCCATCGCAAGCAAGGCATGCCATTAGCTAATAATTACATAATAAAAAGCACAGAGCCGATTCGTCAACCCTGGTTTATATTGGATTTCGGTGCTCCCTTTATTTTAAGAGATGCTGAATGGAGGAAAGTTAACTCTTTGTTCAGTCGTTATTATTATTGGAAAAAAATGCAATTTTTCTTATCTAATCAAACAAAAACTAATACCTTAATTAGGCCAGTCAAAATAGCTTCTGTTTATCAAAGTGCTTTTCTAATTGCTCAAGAAATATCTTGGAAACTAGAACAAAAAAAATCATTTCGACAAATTTGTAGATCTACATTTCAAGAGATTGAAAAATGCCAATATGTTAAAGGAATCCGTATTTGTTGTTCAGGCCGATTAAATGGCGCAGAAATAGCTAAAACTGAATGCAGAAAGTACGGTGAAACCTCTTTACATGTATTTTCCGATCAAATTGATTATGCGAAAGCACAAGCATCTACTCCTTATGGGATTTTAGGTGTCAAAGTGTGGGTTTCATATTTTTAACACAAAAAAAGGGACAAGTTGTGCTATATCCAAAACGTACAAAATTTCGTAAATATCAAAAAGGCAGATTTAAGGGTTGCAAAGTAGACGGTACACAACTTTGTTTTGGAAAATATGGCATAAAAAGTTGTGAAGCTGGTCGTATCTCATATCAAGCAATTGAAGCAGCGCGTCGTGCTATAAGCAGAGAATTTCGGAGAAATGGTCAAATATGGGTAAGAGTTTTCGCAGATATTCCTATTACCAGTAAACCCACCGAAGTCAGAATGGGAAAAGGAAAAGGGAATTCTACAGGTTGGATTGCTCGTGTGGTAGAGGGACAAATCTTATTTGAAATGGATGGGGTGAGTTTTTCAAATGCGCAACAAGCTGCCACATTAGCAGCGCATAAACTATGTTTGTCAACCAAGTTTGTTCAATGGTTTTAATTGATGAGTAAATAAAAAGCGAGGCCGAAAAGCGCGGAACAAAGCAAAGAAAGTGGTTAAAGACCAGGATTCTTTGTAAACTTATGGCCTCTATCGGCCTGAAAACGAATAAGCAGCCGGGACGGTAGAAGTGTTGAAACCGTAGAGCGAGTAATAAATTTATTATTATAAATAATTAATGGTCTTTGACCCCAATATAGCCCAAAGGTTAGAAAAAAAGCCTAAAAAAATAAATAAATATCTATATACCGCTCTTTGCTGCGCCTTTTGGAATGAAGGAACGGCGCGACTTACAATTTATTTGCAATGCGAATAAAGTGATTTTAGCCCGCAAAACAGAATAAAATGCCTTGAGGCCGAAGGCCTCGAGTCCAAGACGATTATTTTGTTCGTAGCCTTCCAGGTGAACAATGTAATAGATTAAATTGCGTAGCGGAGTTTTGTCCTACACAGCACTTTTTTTGTCTTCACGGACTTTGCTAGGCCCGGCTCTTCAGCAAGTGGCTAAAAGAGGAAGAAAATAAATTTTTTTTCTGAGCTTTCCCGAATGAATATAATAAAGCGCATGGCGTTAAGGTCGAAGACCCCCGAGTGAGGCGCTAAGGCTTCCGGGCTAAAATATTTGCTGCGAAAAGTTAAAAAACATTTTTTTCGCTTTCTTGGGGCGCGAAGCTAATCAAGAGCTTGTTACTACGTCCCTTTACGCTTTTGTTTTTATTATGTAAAAGGAAGGCATAACAGCCCGCTATTTATAAATCAGATATAAATCAGATAGGGGACAGTGCTTCTATTCGTTTTTATTCTAAATAAAAAAAAACAGCCAACTTATGTTTACTCCAAATAGACTCCGTTTTCATTACGAAAATTTATTACGTCAAGATTTGTTGTTAAAATTGAATTATGCCAACATTATGGAAGTTCCTAGATTGTGTAAAATAATAATAGTTCCAAAGGCGCCCTCTAATTTAATAAAAAATGTAAAATTAGCTATGGAGATTGTTTGTGGTCAAAAATTCATACGAACACGAAGCAGAGATTCGGCAGGAAAGTCGTTTCGATTTAATAAATTTATATTAAATCAAGAGTCAAAAAAAGACACAGGATATGTCACTTACCTAGCACAAAGCACTCTACGAGGGCATACCATGTATAATTTCTTGGAAAAACTTATTACGATAATATCTTTTTACGATTACCCAGTTAAAGTACAACAAAACTCCATTCAATTATCAATGCCAACGTCGTTGTTACGATTATTTCCGGAAATACAAAATCATTTTGAGATTTTTGAGCATATTCAAGGGTTTGATGTAACTATTGTTACTTCAGCCAAAACACAAGATGAGGCTTTCATTTTGTGGAGTGGTTTTTTGCAAAAAGAGGTTTAGTCATATGTCAAATCAAATTATACGAGATCATAAACGTAGATTACTTGTGGCTGAATATGAATTAGAGCGAATGCAATGTAAAGCTATTTCTCGACATAAAAACCTCCCTAATCAAATACGTTATGAATATTTTTTAAAGTCGTCTAAGTTGCCAAGAAATAGTTCCAGAACACGAGTAAGAAACCGATGTATTTTCACGGGTCGCCCTCGTTCCGTATATAAGTTATTTCGCGTTTCTCGTATAGTTTCTCGTGAATTAGCATCTAAGGGTTCGTTAATAGGCATAAACAAATCGTGTTGGTAGTCAGTGGAATAAAGGTTAGCTTTGCGAGTACCCATAGGGTGCAGCAAAAAAAATATTTTTTGCTTGAAATATTTTTTTTTGCTTTACGTTTTTTGGCTTAATTCTTTACAGCGCTGTGCGCCCTTTGGCTTCTGAATACCGAACGAGCTCAACCGGTGTGCCGCGCTATGTATGCGCCCTAAACCCAAGACGTACCTGCTGGGCTTTGTTACCATAAGATTGCAAAATGCCCACTCGTAGTGAATCCGCAGTCTCAAGGCGGTTATACTGGAATGCGCGAAAGCCCCTCCTAAGCTGAACCGCGTAGAAAGTTATGTAGAAGACGGTTGGCTCGATCTTCCTGACTGAAGTTATAAAATTGGCATTATAAGAAGAATGCGGTCTTGTTTCCAAAGAGGTCAAAACCAAAGTAGTAAATAAAAAGCAGGGTCCTTTAAGATGAAGAATATTGAAACCACGGGCTTCGCCCTAAGTTCAATAAAATCTCGCCGGGCGTAAACCATTCTTGTATCACAATTCTACCTAACCTACAAAATGTTGCTACTCTCTGCGTACCAAGGTGCACGAGTTGATGGCGTGGAACAACTCCATTGCTATAATTATACAAGATTTTAATCAGGTTACGCGCAAATCTCATCCGCCGCAATAAGCAGGCAAGGAACTAATGTTTCGTGCAGCATGCTTAAATGAGCGTACAAGAAAATATCTATCCGCCCGCGTTTACTAATAAAATATATTCTACCGCCTCCGTCACCTCAATGAGCTTTTTCAACATAAGAACTTTCAAACGCGTAATGGTCAAATCCCGTGAAATAAGAGTTTAACCTATACCCAAGCAAAGGCCAGAGCTCTTATTAAAAGCGCCGCAAAATGCTTATAAATAAAATATCTCCATAGTCTACCGCAGGTGTAATTACCGGCATGTAGTCTAGAAAGATAATGACTATACAATAGGTAACTGGTGAATCTGCACCTTGGTCAAAAGGTTGCGGCTGGGATGCTTTTAACATCTAACCTTTGCATACTACTTGCCATCAGCAAATTACGCGAGGTAATACTAGATTTGTAAATGAACTAAGAATGCCCTGAGAGCGCCCGCGGACGCCCGACGACAGCACCTCTGATAATCAACTTGAGCTGTATGAAGCGGAAGCTTTCACGTATAGTTCTGAGGACCTACCTATCTTAATTATTGAAAAAAAATAAACAAGAGAATAAAACGCTTGCTTTTGTCAGCATCAAGGTGTTTCTGGTGTTTCCGTTTTGCTTCTCTATCGGGATTTTTTCATGATTTTGTACAATGCAAGTTTTCTATTAACAGATTCTATAAGGAAGCAAACAGAAGGTATCGTTTTAAAATGTCATTTTTTGGAATAGATTTAATAAAAAAAATGAAAAAAATCTCTGAACCGAAGTCTCTAATTTATTCATCAACAAATCGTTTAGGGCTTAGTATAATAAAGAATCTTATCCACTTCAAAGTGAGCTTTGATATGTAATCGTGAAGTACGAAAAAGCGATGGCGAGATTCTATGCCAAGTTTATAAAAAAAAATTAAGTCAAGTTTATGGAAGCCAAATTATTTTGTTTTTTGGAAATAATTGGAGTTGGATACAAAGCCAGTACTAATCCACAAGGCTCTATTTTATATCCAAAATTAGGCTTTAGTCATGAGATTCGACTTCAAGTCACGTCTGCAGTTCGCGTTTTTTGCTTCAAGCCTAATCTTATTTGTTGTACTGGAATAGATCATCAAAAAGTAACTCAATTTGCTGCCAGCATCAAAAGTTGTAAACCTCCTGAAGTTTATAAAGGAAAAGGTATACAATATCGAAACGAAATTCTACATAAGAAACAAGGAAAAAAAAAATAAATCATGTCATATATTTTAGGAACTAATTTAGTGCCGAATGAACAAGTAGAAATTGCTTTAACTCGAATCTTTGGACTTGGCCCTAAAAAAGCAATTCAAGTTTGTGATCAATTGGGTCTCAATGATAACATTAAAGTTAATAAGTTAACTAAATATCAAATTGACCGAATTATCAAAATAATAAGTCAAAATTATTTAGTTGATTTAGAATTAGCAAGAGTAATTCAGAGGGATATTAAACAATTGATGAGTATTGGTTGTTATCGCGGTTTTCGCCACAATGCGGGATTGCCCTTACGTGGTCAACGAACTCATACTAATGCTAAGACTTGTCGCAAATTCAGAAACGTTTCGATCAATCAACTTCGTTGATTCAGGCCGCAGGCTGTATTTTTCATCATTCACAATAAATGATGAAGGCGCGAAGCGATGTGTAATGAAATTTCAATTTCATTACACATTTTGTTATTGGCTTTTCCTCCGCAAAAACATCATCGATTGGTAAGGCCGGCTCCTATTGGTTGGCATATAAACGCAATAAGTCAAAGGGCGCAGTAAATCTATATATATATATATTTTTTTTTGAGTCATCGCCTATTTTTTATTTATTCTCGCACTGTAACTGCCGAAAGGCGGGGCGGGCTCGGATAATAGAATCTCTCACCCGAAGAACCAAAAGCTGCGGCGTTCTCTTTTGTTTAATGGATTATTTTGTACAAACTTTTTCTACAAAATTTATTTATTTTTAATTAGTAAACAGATAATATGGATTGTAAAAAAACCCAATCGATGATATCAAACAAAATCTAAACATTCAAAAAAAACTCATGCAGAAGAAAAAAAAGCACGGTATTGCATATATTCGATCAACGTTAAGTAATACCATTATTACTGTAACAGATTCTAAAGGAGATACAAAAACTTGGTCCTCCTCAGGTTCATTGGGGTTCAAGGGATCTCGTCGCTCAACCAATTATGCTGCTCAAGCAACTGCAGAAAATGCTGCCCGAACTGCTATTCAACTGGGAATTAAGTCGGTTGAAGTTGAAATAAAAGGGTTAGGTTATGGAAAGGAATCGTCGCTACGTGGTTTACGACTAGGAGGTCTTATTATTAGCAAAATTAGAGATGTAACCCCAACCCCACATAATGGATGCCGACCCCCTAAAAAACGCCGTGTTTAAATATTATCATAAAGTTATTCATTTTCAATTACTTGACAATGCAACATAGTGAAATCCCGGGGTACAGGCCCGGTTTCACCATTTTATAATGCTAATGTAGGAGGCCCTCGTTAGCATTTAACAGCGAATCTATCACATCTGAGAAGATAACAACAAGTGCCAATCCTTTCCAGTCTTATTATGAAAACCAGCCAAGTTTGTGGGTAAAGAGACTTTCTTTCTAGAAAAAACAACAATAACTAACTTTAGATCAATTTATTTATTACACGGATTTTATTTTTTAAGGAACGATCGAATGAACTCAAAAGCGAACCCAGGGCTATTTGATTTGTCTTGTAAAAGATTACATAAACGTGATAAAAGGCCGAAAAAAATAGATTTTTGCTGCGCCCGCAATTACATAGTAATTGCATTCCTCATGAAACTGAGTATGAGGCGCAACTCTCAACCATACGACTCCAGTCTCTCCTGGCTCGCTCCACTAGTCGAGATTGTTTAAATAGAAAACGTCTTTAAGCCTTCATTTGTGTTCTAACCACATGAAATGGACATGACATCACTTGGCTAAATGGTTGGGTTGGCCTCATTTCGATTGATCAGCCCTTGAATGGTCATTGTTTTGACAGAAACAAAAATTAAATTGTTATGCTAGAAGGTGCAAAATTAGTGCGACCCGTTGGCCCACAAACTTAAAAATACTTAAAAAAAATATATTTTTTTTTTGCCGGAACTTAGTATTCTAACTCTTGTCGGATGCAGGTGTAATCCCTGTCGCGCGGTAATGTCCCGCAGACTCTCGATTATTACATGGGAGTGGCAACCCCGGAATTCATAGCAAAATGGTCGCAGGAAGAAAACCGAGAGGAACACTTTGGTTAACGAGTTAAAGCTTCGGTGCCCGATCACCTTCAGTATGCTGAACCCTTACTGAGGGCTAGACCACAAGTCAATGAGGAAGAGTATGATTAGCTTGATTTCTAGTCATAGGCATTCTGGGAATACGGTAAAAGAGGCCAGGAAAGTAGTTGCTTCCACTACATTCTACGTGCGTGTTCCACCTCCCGCAGTATTGCTCGTCTCTTAGGTTTTCGTAACAATCCGACTCGGGAACGGGGTAACTACCTTGAACTCCAAACGACTGATCGTAGGGTAGGCTAGCCAGGCCACATGTTCATTGGTAGCAGGATTCTCCAAAAAGCGAAAGCGCGGTAATAAATTATTGTGATATGCCCACTTGGAGACTCATAACTTCAAAAAAAACTGGGTGTTCCGGGTAAAAAATATATATATTTTTTTTTTAAGTGATATTTTTCAATAAAAAAATATATTTTTTTTACCTGTGGCCTGGACACGCTATGCCCCGGCCAAAGGCCGAAGGGCTTGTGTTCAGATTACAATCCAGGATCTATAAGGCTTCGCAGCAGAATAACCATAAAAAGCAAAACGCAGGCACTCCAAAAGAGGCTCACGGCTAAACCACAGGCCATATTGATAGGTATGTTGAACAAAGGCAGACTGTAAACAGAGTGGACAATACTCACCACCGAAGAGCCAAGATTGAAGATGGCGCGAACACTGCAGTTGAATGAAGGTGCACAATCCGTGCATCGCATCCCTTCGACTTTTGTTCAGCGACCAAATAAAAAAAATATTTTTTTATTCTTGGTTAACCTATTGACACGCGCTTAGGCTCTTGAAGGTGAAGGGAAGCCCAAAGGATATGGATGCCAGGATTCTTTTAGAAGTGGATCATATTAGTCTTAAAAAAAGCGGAGGGCAAGCAGGACATTTATGCAAACGTTCAATTGAGAAAATTTTCTTTTACATGGCCAAAACTCTCGAAGATACAAACATTATGAGAAGAGCCGTATGAGGCCGTAGGCTCACGTACGGTTCGGAAGCCGAGCTGCGTCAGCAATAGAGTGGCTTAGGTTAACATTGGAGCAGGAGCAGCTACCATTGCTTTAGCAGGAGCTGCTGTAGGTATTGGAAACGTATTTAGTGTGCGCCTCGCTAGAGCGCGTTTGGATCAGCGAAGGTTAATAGATTATCGCCTGGGCGGTCCCCTAACCCGTAGCGGAAACAGACCGCAGGTAACCATAGCATGGGGCCTGGTCAAGTTTCGTGGCACGGTTATCACGAGTGCGTCAGGGTCAAGCGTTACCCCTTCCAACAAAGGTGGCCCGGAAGGCTCCAAGGCCCAACTAAATTCTTGGTGCGAACAACCAACCCTCCGGGGGAAACTGCAAGGAGCATAAAAAACCGCTCAATAACCTAAACCACGAGCAAGCACCCAAACGTGAAAGCGAGGGATCACCCCAATGTACCCTTTAAGGTTAACACTTGGGTACATGCCAGCCAAAGAGCCGAGGTATAAACTAAAAAGAAATGGGTGACAGATCAGCCATAAGTACTCCGAAGGATACACTGGGCAAAGCAAGTTGCGCATGCGACATGCCCGTAACGTGAAAAATCTTGGGGAAAGGGCTGTAAATGGTAATGCGCTACCGCTTACAGACGCGGGCATACCCGCGTCTGTAAGCGGTAGTACAAATCAGCGAAAGCAACTACTAGAACTAAGGCCAATAAAAGGCGCAGCAGACCGGTGGCGCCTCCTGCGCTCTAGCTTTAGCTAGATAGCATAGCCTACAGCCGGCCGGGGCTGCTTTCTACAAATTTGGTCCGAACCTGCAGATCACGAAAAAAAGGCAGAAGGTAGTGTCACTATACTACTCACTTCTCCGAAAAATCTAAAAAACTTTCACATAAAATCAAAGCCCCGCTTTACTTAGTGAGATAACTACACTCAAAAAGCCTTATTTATTTTTATTATGGGGTGAAGCGTGGCTACAACCGGGCAGATTACTCACAATACACGGATGAATCCGACTTGTGCAGTAGCACAAACCAGCTTGCACTACATCATTTAAGACCTAAGGACCAAAGGCTCTTGTTAAGGTAGCCATAGCCAAATCTAGAAACTAGATCACACTATGCTGCAAATGCCATAGTTATGAGGTGCACGCGGAAGAGGAGGGATGGAATCGCATAGTAGCCGTGTGCCCCTGTGCAGAGAGGACTAGTAGTGCTTATACGGCGAGAAGCCGCAAAAGCTGAAAAATTTTGCCATGGACGAGCCACATGCGAAGAAACTTGCACGTGTGGTTCTGACCGGGGGGAGAAAAGCACCCTATCGGAATTCTTCGATGTGCGGAGCTTCGCATCTGAAACCCGATGACGCTTTGCGTTCTGCCGGGGCCTTGGGCAGTAATCCAACTCCCGCCAACTCATAAAGAGCTGGCAATGCCGCGGAGTCAGGGAAGTGGCTTGTTGTTTAGTGTAGGCGGACGAATCTCGACAATAGCCGCTCTTAGAAACTAGGGGGGATTATTCTCATCACAGGTTGCCGCCCTTACTTGAGTATACTGAGAATCGACGGTGAAAGGGAGCCCCTAGGGGGGGAATGAACGACCTGTGGTCGCCGACTAACGTCGGTTAGGCTTAGAAAGCACTGAACAGGCTGGGCGGGTCGACAAAGATGACAGCTACAAGGATGGTAATCCTGGTGACAGAGATATACATTCGGGGATGAATAGAAAACCTACCACAGAAAAAGCCACAGGTCTATATTTTTTCTCTGGCGAGGAATGTAGTTCTGGCTTTTTACCAGGAAAAAGCGAAAAAAAATATATTTAAAAATATATTTTTTGTGCTGCTTGCCCGGTAAAATTATTCAATCTTACGCGTGAACCTGATAGAAAGTAAATATGAGAACCTGATGGAGATAATATCGAACTTAAACGTACTCATAGCAGCTTAAGATAAGCTGAAATCTAACTCAGATAAGGGGATGGGACCCAACAATGAAAACACTGGAAGGTATTAGCCTAGAATTGTTCCAGAAAGCCTAAGAGAGTCCGTAAAAAATTTAAATTTTTTTTTCTTTTCGGCTGCGTGTTAGAAAACCCATAGGGAACCCGAAAGATCATATTGTACCGAAGGCAATACATATTACTCTCGAAGGCCGCAATTCCTTAAATGTATTGCGTCTCGCACGGGGGTTACGACACTCAAGGAAATCGGAAAGAACTTGGGCGGCAATCTCGTGGTTACTGGAATTTACATTAGAAAGTGTTATGACACAATCGACCGGCACCGTATTAGTCTTCATTCCCTCGGAAGAAATCCGGTTTATTGAGTGGATATTGAAGTTATTTCGAGGCAAAGGCCACAGCAGGTATACCTTTTTTTTTGTTAACTCAGTAGGAACCCCCGCCTGAAGCGGAAGCCCCACAAGGTTGTGCCATATCACTAATACTTCGCAATATTTACCTGAACAAGAACCCCGAATCCAAAGTATAAAAAAGCTATCGCTATATCGAAAGCAAAGACACAAGCTCATTACAAGAACAAAGCAATGCTGCCCGGACTAAAAGCTCATTAAACTAAAAAAGTCTAAGAAGGGGCGCAGTAATATATATGTTGCGCCCTTGCTTGCTGCCGCGTTATTCTCTGGCTACACTCGCCAAGCGTACGTGAGTCTTCAGGTCGCAAATATTTTATAGAAAGAAAAAAATAAAGAAATAACGTAAGATATGAGAAAAGAGGAGCCGTATGATGGGTAACTATCACGTACGGTTCTATCAGGGGGGGGGAGTCGCGCATCATGGGTACCTTCTTATTGCTGTGAAGGGCGATATGAAAATAAACCCCTATCCAACCTCATTCTGTTGCGCGAAATCCATCATTGGCTAAGCAATTATTTGGTCATGCCATTTTAGGTTTCGCTTTAACAGAAGCTATTGCTTTGTCTGCCTTAATGATGGCGTTTTTAATCTTATTCGTCTTTTAATTTTTTGGTGCTGAGATTTTTTGGGAAAAAAAATATATTTTGGCTGCACCCTATTGGCTTTGCGAATAGGGCTGCGCCCAAAAAATCTAGATTTTTTGGCACCTTAGGGCCGAACGATTCGTACGTTCGAGCCCTTCACCACTTGCCACCAAAAGCATAAGCGTAAAAAAAATGACAAAGATTTTAGCCTTTACAATTGCTTTGGGAGTAGAGCCCTAAAGGAAAGGCTCATTAGGGGAAAAAAAAAGCAGAACAAATATATATATATATATTTTTTTTTTATTTTTTAGCTGCTTCATTTCTTGTCATAAATAATCTTTGATACTGCATAACTTCGCGTGCTTTTTAATTGACGATGGGACCGAAGACAAAAGGTCATAGGCCGTGGGTCTAGATTCTCTTTCTCTCGGCTGCGCGCCTGCGGCGGCCTTCGGTCTCAGTTCACTTCTGTCTCTTATACGAATCTGACGCTGCAGACGAGCGAACTAGTATATACACCGGGGTGGCGGCATACAAA